AGTCTAAACTCTAAAAAAATAGGGATATTCGTTTCACGAATCAGCAGTATTTTTTCTGTGCTTCTGTGCGAAGCATACAGAAAAAAATTACTAAAATACTGCATATCCCTACGGGATCAGAAATCAGTACACTTCGTTAGGGATATGAAGCTGCTGGTAGAAAAAAAGCTATTTTTTTTTTACCGCTCGCTTTGGATATATAAAGTATAAATGTAATTTAGGTGCGCCAGCGTTTCGCTAGCTGCTCCTAAATTATATAAGTATAGAAAGAAATTATTGTAGAATTTAAGCTACATATTAAAGAGATTTATTTATATAAATAGGCTTGCTAGCTGATTGTATATATATGCTGGCCGTATTTCATAGCAAGCTCGCTTTTAATAGGCAACCAGTAATATGAGCAATTCTTTACCTACAAGCCTATAATTATATTAACTCTAAGAGAAATCTAATAATAAACGGAGTGAATTGAAATATCTTATTAACTTCAGGAAAAGAAATCAAAAGAGATTCTATGATTAGCGTGAGCTAAAATAGAGTAGCCTAGAAAGTCAAATGGTGGATAAACTGTTTAAATTTAATGGGGAACCTTCCTCAAAGGCTAAATATAATATGTAAGCGATAGTGGAAAGTACCGTGAGGGAACCAAAACAAAAACAGTGATTTTATAAGCAGTTCGGAAAAATAAAAAAGTTAGAACGTACCTTTTGCATAATGGGTCACCAAGTTAACATTAGATGCGAGATTCTACGTAGTTAAACCGAGCGTTAAAATAACGGTAAGTGTCTAAAGTTAGACCCGAAGCCTGGTGATTTTACCATAATCAGGATTATAAAAGTCCGAACGGAATATTGTAGCATAAATATCCGAAGAATTATGGTAGGTGTAGTGAAAGACAATACTGACCAGGATAGCTGGTTTTCTGCGAAACCTATAACAGTAGGCAATTTAAGTATAATATCTTAGCAGGTACAGAATTTAATCTCAGACAAGACATAAGGCTTAACTTGTTAACAAGTTAAGCCCATGTTTTATTTTGTACAAATTGGGGGATCATGAAGATTTTATCAGTGAGTATGTAGACTCGGAATGGCAAAGATATATCTTAAATCATCAGACATAGAATGATAAGGTTGTATGTCAAAAGGGAAACAGCCCAGAACAAGAGTTAAGGTTCCTAAATTATTAGTTGAGTGAAATTAAGAAGGTTTTTATTAAAGTCGACAAGGAGATAGGCTTAGAAGCAGCCATAATTTTATGACCTCGTAACAGAGCGCTTGTTAAGTTTTAAAAGCATCGAAAATTTATCGGATCTAAACAATATACCGAAACCTTGTCCATATTATTTTATAATTAATAGTCTCAGCAAGCTCGGACTATACAATTATAATTAAATGGGGTAGCAGAACGTTGAGCTAAATTAAGATTTTTATTTTTTAAATGAAATTATAATAATTTAACTCAAGTGATAATGGTGACATGAGTAACTAAAAGAAAATTTTCCGCCTAAAGCTTATGGATGTAATTAAGTAACGGCCTCTAAGTTTATGGAATCAAAAGATTAAAACGATGAGACAATCTTTCATACTAAGGACGACATTTTAAGTGCAAAATGTACTGGAAAAATAGTAATAAGTTTAAGCTATGGCTAGAACTAGCTATAGCTGTAAATGGAAAGTAACCGTACCTAGAATCTGAAACAAGTAAGCTAGTAGAGAATACGAAGGCGTAAATGAGCTAACAATCATAAAGGAACTCGGCAAATTGACTACCGTAACTTCGGGATAAGGAGAGCTCATTATTCTTGATTAATATCAGGTAAAGAGGAAGAAGCATGAAATAGTGTTGTACGACTGTTTAATTAAAACACAGCACTTTGCTGAAAGATTAAAAATCTAAGTATAGAGTGTGATGTCTGCCCGGTGCCGGCTGGTTAACAGATATAATTAAATATACTAATATTTGATGTAGACGGAAACCCCGGTTAAAGGCGGCCTTAACGTGAGGGTCCTAAGGTAGCGAAATGCCTTGGCCGTTAAATGCGGTCTTGCATGAATGATGTAACGATACAACAGCTGTCTCTATGATTGACTCAGTGAAATTGGAATAGCTGTGCAGATACAGTTTACCTCTAGTTAGACGAGAAGACCCTATGCAGCTTTACTGTCACTAATTATAGAGTATGATAAACAATTTTCAGTTTATAAGGTAATTGACGGCCGGCTTGCTTAGCAAGCTGGCTCTATGACAATGAGAATCCTTTATTTTTTTTTCATATGAATGAATTGGTTTAGGACGAGCTTAAGCTCGTAGTAAATCAACCTAATTCAGCTTATTTTCCTTTCTGCTGTAAGCGCATAATGATAGATTTTACTTAAATTTGGATTTATGCCTGCAGAAATAGATAAGTACCCTTGGTTAAGGAACTATCGCTAGGGGACAGTTTATGTGGGGCACAGACCCTGTAAAGAGTAAACAGGAGTGTCTAATAATTTATAATTATTTTGTTTGCGATTTAAGGTAGTAGAACTATTTTTAATCATATAAAATTATTTATATGTACATTCGTTGTATATATATTTAAAAAAAGGTAGGATTTTCACTATATAGAAATTAGAGATAATAAAAATATTAAGTAGTAGCTGCTGAGTCCTAATCCCGCCGAAGGGGGGATATGGACTACTATGTATTTCATAGCAAGCTCGCACTAATATTTTTTAACTATTAAGACTGGCTATCTAGCTATGCTCTAATAGTTATGTTTTAATTATCTAAAAAGCTCAACGGCTAAATCTTGCCTTACTGTTTGATTATCAACAAATCTTACAGTTGCGTAAGCAGGGCATAGGATCACAAGATGCAACAAGGAAAGATCTTGGATTATTGGAAAAGCTACGCTAGGGATGTTTGTCCTTTAATATTTTATTTCACTGTGGTATGGGTCATAGTCCTACGGACTCAGCTTTTTTTAAAAAAAAAATACGAGCTTGCTATGAAGAGCGGACTTCGTTCTAGCGAAGCTAGCCCCCTATTCCCTATTCCCTGACCCCCTACGGGGGTAGGGAATTAGAGAATCAGGAATCAGCCAGCATATTTTTTCGGAGAAAAAATCCTGATCCCGTAGGGATATCGCTGAGACTTCGTCTACCCGTGCTATATTGAGAAGTAAAAATAATTAATAATATATTGGGTTAATTTCAAAAATTACTTACGCGTTGCTTTACGAGACTCCGTCTATAAAGCTCGCTATGTAAATTTGAAGCGAAATTTATCTTAGCATAAATTATAAGATAAAGACGTTCAACGACTATAAGGTGAGTTATATGCACAGTTTGCGAGGAAGAGCCAGCTAGCCGATATATAAAGCTAGTTGCTTTTACTTGCAGGCTAAACAATAATCCTTTTTTACACCCAACATTATTATTATATATATATATATAAAAAAAAATAAAAGAAAGAATAAATATTTAGAAAAATGAATAAAGACGGTAACGTAGTATTCCCGGCTACGCCGGGAATCGTTAACTTTCAAGCCGCCTCTTCTAAAGGTGGGCAAGGCAAAGTTAGCTCGAAAATTTATAATAATAATTTAAAACAATCTAAAACAATACTTTTAAAGAAAAAAATAGGTGATATAGGAATAACCAAATATTTACCTTCATTTTCTAAAGAATGAAAGAATACTATCTATTCTTATAATAAAAATACATTAAAGAATATACCAGTTAATGATTTAAATATAAACAAAATAATAAAAGGTTACTTTAATTTATATTTTAAAGATCATAAATATACAGGATCTAAATTTATATTATTAAAAAGAAGACGTAATTTATTAAGAAGAATACACGTAAGTAATGCTGAAATTAAACATACTAATAATAAAGCAATAATTACTCTGTATACTCTAAATAGAGAAAAAAATGTATTAAAAAAAAAATATTTAAAAATAAATAAAAAAATAAGTAAAAAATTAATAGCCAAACGTTATTTTTTATTATATAAAGAAAATATAGAAAAAATTTATAAAATCTTAGGTGAATATAAAGATCAATATATATTTATTAGTGATATAATAAGAAAAACCAAATTTATAAAATATAAACTAGAATATTTAAATAAATTTATAAAATTAAAAGATCTTTATTTAAAAAAAGTTTGAGGTGTTATTCTTAACCAATATGCGAGAAAATATCTAAAATACTTAAGAAAATATGACTTATTATATTCTCTTAATCAATATAAATTCAACAGATTGGTGTTTTTACCTAAATTAAGTAATATATTAAATAAAATTCTAGGAAAAAAAATAGAATATAATATAATTAATTTAAAATCTGTCGCATATCATACAGATCTTTTTACTAATGCATTAGCATTAAAATTAAGAAAAAGAAGAATAAATTATATAAATTCTATGTTTAGTATTTTAAATAGAGCATATTTACCTAATATTAATACGATTAAAGAAAGATCTATAATAAAAGGTGATCAAAAAATGGATCTATTTCAAAGTAAATTTAAAGATTTAAAAATAATATCTAATATAGTATTCCCAGCTATGCCGGAAGGCATCGCTGGAAGCTTGGCGCCAACCTCCTCTCTATCTAAACTGTTAGATGGTACATACCCTTCAGATATAAATAATGGAATAATGCATAGCAGCGATGCTAATAAAGAAAATATCCATAATACTATTTATAATTCTATTGGATATAAAAATATGGCAGGTATAAGATTAGAAGTTAAAGGTAGATTAACTAAACGTTACAGAGCGGATAGATCTATCTATTCATTAAAATGAAAAGGAGGATTAAAAAATGTAGATTCTTCTTTTAGAGGTTTAAGTTCAGTTTTATTTAGAGGTAATTCTAAATCAAATGTAACTTATTCAATAGCTAAATCAAAACGTCGTATTGGAGCCTTTGCAGTAAAAGGTTGAATAGGTGGAAAATAAAGAAGGCTACTAATCCCGAGACTTCGTCTGTATTTCATATCCCTTACGGGATCAGAAATTAGACGAAGTGGGTCCGCCTGGGATATGGACTACTACTAAAATATATATATATAATAATAATGAAGACATAGTCTGAACCGTTTTGAAAAAAATGGAAATATAAGTGCTATAGCTATCCTTCGGTATTTCGTATACCGGAGGTATTGCTTGTACAGCAATAAAAAAATAAGGGGGGGACTTCGTTCCCACCTTCATAGGACGCTTTTATGATAACACATAGAACAGGCTAATTTGCGCAAGAGTGTACAAAATGAGTGCGCGGTTTGGCACCTCGATGTCGGCTTAACTTATCCTCATGGATGCAGGAACTATGTAGGGTGCGACTGTTCGTCGATTAAAAAGTTACATGAGCTGGGTTAAATACGTCGTGAGACAGTATGGTTTCTATCTTCTAGGGGGAATTAGAATATAATAAGAACTAACTTTTGTACGAAAGGAACAAGAAGAATTTAATTTGTAAAAGGGTTAAATAATAGTTACTAACCTATGGTTTACCTGTTGTCTATGTGCCCAAATATTAAAATATAGGATAAAAATTCTATATATCTGTATAGCTTTAGCTATACATAGGGATGTTTCTTTCACTAAGATAAATATATAGCATAGGCACGGCAGGAAAGCTAAGTTGGTTAAGGATAAGTGCTGAAAGCATATAGGCACGAAGCTTATCTTAAGATATTTCTTAAATATACGTAAAATATTATTACGAAGGATTAATATAGGCTTTATCCGTACGAATCTGGAGATTTTTAAGAATAAAGTACTAATTTTATAAATAACTATTTATACATATATCGCATGTACAATGCATGCCTATTTCTGCTCAGCAGAAATTAGCCAACCATACCTGGATATACTTTGCTATCGGGTGGTTTGGCTTTTTAAATTTTAGCAAATTGTAGCTAGAGCCTGATTAGCATAAAAGTAATGCAATTGTTTTGTAATCAATAGAAGTAAGTGCGATACTTGCATTGGGCTGACGAATAGTAAGGCGCCAGGGATAAAAAAAAATAAGGCGTATCCCCCAGGCGGACCCCCCCACTCCGTGGTCGACGGAGTGGTGTGGCGTGCCTCACACTTCGTTAGGAGAAGTCTCTCCCTAACGAAGTGTACACATATTCCCGGAGGGAATTAGGGAATTAGGGAGGCATTCTTCTGGGAATAGAGCTTGCTAGTACGCAGTACTACTCCTCTCATTATAGAGTTGCGTCTTATTGCCTAGCGAAGCTACTATTCTTCGAATCAGGCAAAGCTTACTGCTTTAGCAAGCTAGGATTAGTCGTCAAGTGGTAATATCACTTTAGACTTATTAGTGATGAATATTTTAAAGACTCTAATTTGACAAGTCTAGAAAGAGTCACTACTAGAGGTAGGGCGCCCATAAACCAGACTTCGTGCGATCCATATCCCTTTGGGTAGACTTCTGTCGCTAGCGCGATTTTTTTCTGTAGAAAAAAATAATCAGCAGGCTAAGGAGAGCTTGCTGTATTTTCGTCGCGGAAGAATCTTCCTCCTTCGGAGAGTACACTTCGTTAGGGGACTACAGCAAGCTCTATATTAAACTTAATAGTCTTAGCTGGCTTATGCGATAGCAAGTTAATACGCAGGCTAGTAAACTACAAAAAAAAAAGAGCTATTTTAGTAATCTTAGTGGTAAATAAGGCAGAGATGGGAGACTGCAATATTATACCTTAGTAGGGTGCAAATATCTCAGCTCGAGCTTCCACACCAAGATGAAGCTAAACCGATAGTGGTTATGGTTGGGTGCGGCCAATACATCCAGGTGCAACTCCTGTGGCTTCTCCCGTAAAGAGGATTCTGCCTCATTTTTTTAAGGCGCAAGCTTAAGCTTGCTGTAGACGAAGTCTCCCCTATTTCTTCGAAATTAGTCCTTCGGAGGGAGGGATATTAAAAGGACTAGTAGTCAAGCGGTTACGACATAGCTCTTTCAATGCTACCATCGTAGGTTCGAATCCTATCTAGTCTAAAGCGGATTGGTGTAATAGTAACACATTTGGCTCATGTCCAGAGGTTAGAGGTGCAAGTCCTTTGTCCGCGTAGGGCTATAACTTAATAGGTAAAGTGTACTGCTCATAACAGTAATTATAAGTGTTCAAGTCACTTTAGCCCTAAATCTGAGTGCTGGAATCGGTCCAAATATAACTAAAGACTCACTCCAGAAGAATGCCCCCCACTTCGTTGGGCAGACTTCTGTCGCTAGCGCGATTTTTTTCTGTAGAAAAAAATAATCAGCAGGCTAAGGAGAGAGATAATTTATTTGGAGAGGCGAAGCCTATCCAGCTCTCTCTAATATAAAAAACCCTAACACTAGATAGAGATTTGCACCGTAGTCTTAAGACAAGGCTATCCAGAAGAATGCCCCCACTTCGTTGGGTAGACTTCTGTCGCTAGCGCGATTTTTTTCTGTAGAAAAAAATAATCAGCAGGCTAAGGAGAGCTTGCTGTATTTTCGTCGCGGAAGAATCTTCCTCCTTCGGAGAGTACGCTCCGCTAGCGAAGGCTAGTAAAGTGTATCTCAATGAGCTATATTCATTGGTGATAGACAGTTAAGAAAGACTATAGTTGTAGGAAGTAAGCAATTATAAGTTAATGGTAAACTATTCGTTTACCAAACGAATTTTGTCAGTTCGACTCTGGCTAATTGTAAAAAAAAATCCGAATGGTGAAATTGGTAAACACAACAAACTTAAAATTTGTAGGCAGAGTGCCTTGAAGGTTCAAGTCCTTTTTCGGATATTAAAGAGCTTGCTGTAGACGAAGTCTCTCCCCTTCGGCGGAGAAGTCTACCCCCCACTTCTAATTTCTGATCCCGCCGAAGGGGGGGGCGCGAGCTCTGAAATACTAATTTCTGATCCCGTAAGGGATATGAAATACATATCTCTTCGAAATTAGAAGTCTCGGGTACGCAGGCTAGTCCTGCGGAGAGACTTCGTCTACGCCGACTACGAGTTTAAGTATAACACCTTGAAAACTGCGGGTTCTCTATACGGCTTTAAACATAGCCCTCAGACTATAGAACTTATACGTGCAGCTAAATTAGGTAAACCTCTATCCGAAGAGGCTAAAATAAAACTGGGAGCTAATTCTCAACCTTCAGGTGGTCTATTAGTAGATAATGATAATGTTGAAACCAATGAAGTTGTGTATTTTACTTCTATAAGAAGAGCCGCAGCTTTTATTAATATGCACCCTTCTTACCTAGCTAAATGTATAGCTAAAGAAGGTTTTATAGAGGTAGTAATATTCGTTTCACTATTCCCTACCCCTACGGGGGGCATTCATACACTTCGTTAGGGAGAGACTTCGTCTACGCAAGCTCCAGCAAGCTCTATACCCGGCTACGCCGGGAATAGAGCTTGCTAGTACGCAGTACTACTCCTCGTGGAAGAATAAACTCAGAAAACTTAAGCTTTTCTGAGTTATACTCGTGTGTTCAAACCACTCCTCAGTGCGCAAGCTCTATTTGAACGGTTATAGGTTAATGGTAGACTTGTCGATTTCCACTCGATTTGTGTCAGTTCGAATCTGACTAACCGTATTCTATAGGATTTAGTATAGTATAGTAGGATTTATAATTATACATACTATAATAATGCTATTGTATTCCACATAGCATCTACACTTCTTTTCAGTAACAGATAAGCTAGAGAAGGTATATATATACTGAGTATATAAAGCAAGCGAAAAAAAAAAAAATTAAAGAGGAGGAGTACGCTCCGCTACACAGAAAAAAAAAATCGCGCTAGCGACCCCTTACTCATAGCAAGCTCTTTTTTTTCTTCAGAGCTTAGCTAGTATAAATAAGCGGGCGACTCAAACTTATTGTAAGCTTAGCCATCTAGCTTGTGCTGGATTAGCAAGTGGGCTATATCTTATAGAAAGAATTAAGAATATGAAGTTTCATGTGATGAAGAATGCGATAGTTAGAGCTATGTACGCTAATTTAGCGTGGGCGCACTCTTTGCTAGGGAACTTTGTTCCCTAGCAAAGTATAAAGATAAAAAATAAAGAGGAGTCTTTGCTAGGAACAATCTCATCCCCCTATTCCCCTAGGGGGAGAGACTTCGTCTCTCGCAAGCACGCTGATTCTTTTTATCCTAGCTACGACTAGATAAGCGACTTTAGTTTAGTACCTTAAGGAAGTACTGAAGGTAAGTAGGCTGTGTGCATAGCTCTAACTACCAAGTTCTAAAGAGCATAAAATGCTAATGTATATTATATGCGATTCGCGATTCCCTATTCCCAGAAGAATGCCTCCCTAATTCCCTAATTCCCTCCGGGAATACGGGAATATGGGAATATGAGTACACTTCGTTAGGGAATAGGAGTACACTTCGTTAGGGAGTATTTCTCCGGAGGGAGCAAGCTCTTATATATTTAGCCTGTAATTATAGCGCGGTTTAATATTCTTAAGGTGATATGGGGAGTAGACCTCGTATCTCCACCTCCGGCTCCCCACCATATTGGTGGGAGCGGGAGTCTTAGTAAGTCGTAGGCTATTATTATTAACTTAACTAAATGCGACTACTAGTCTTATAAATAACAATACCTTAAAAATGAAAAAAAATATTAATCTTCTTTTAGTCCGTCTTTTCGTTAGATTCCCTTGATCTCTGCATTCTGATCCCAGCGTAGGGGGTAGACTTCGTCTCAGCAGAGATCTTCAACAATATATAAATCTTCGTACTTTTATAAATCGTCAGAAAATCAACAGGCTATCTAAAAATTCTATAGAACTTATTTCACGATATATCTTTAATATAAAATTATATCAATTTTTAGCTGTAGTTTTTATTCATGTAGCCGTTACATCTATTCAAATAGATTTGAATTTATTCTTAGAAGTGTTAAATAATCTTCCCGAAAATTTGGGATCATCCGTAGGCGTCCCAGAGCTAGCTAAAAACATTAAATTAGATAGTAATATAAATTATATCTTATGTTATAGTCATAGATCTTTATTTGGATTTAGGACTTATATATTAATGGTTTTAATATTATTTATAATATTTCCCATACTTTTTATAATACAAAATTATATTTTTATAATTTTAAGTATATTAAGTGTAATATTAGTTAAAGCTTTAGCTCTAAATTTTTATCAAAAACATTTTCAGTTTTTTTATAGTGGCTTGCCCAGTCATAAAAAAGTAGATTTTAGAGAAAAATTAGTGCACTTTATTACACTGATAATAAATAATATAGGGAAAATTATAAAGCATTTATTTAAAATGTGAATAATATCTATTATAATAATATATATTTTTAGATATTTGCTAGCTACTATGTTATTAAATATAGATGATAATAATAGTTTTATAATAACAATATTAATACTTACTCTTCCTTTACCTATGTTTTTTTATTTGCTAAATTTTATAGTGAAATATCTGAAGAAAGAATCTATAGAGGATAAAGATTATTATTTGTATAATGATTACGTAGTAAAAAGAGTAAATCTATATAGAATAACATGTACTATAATTGTAAACTACTTAATTCAAAACTATTATAGTACAATAATTATATCTATAATAATAAAAGGGTTTATTGTTATAATTATAACATTATTCACAATTTGTATAATATACGGTATCTTGCGAATAAATAAGCCAGGATGGCGTGGCTCACACTTCGTTAGTAGACAAAGTACAATATCGTGCAGTAGGGTTGACCCTCTCTCCGATGGCGATTCTGGAGTCCGAGCTTCCCTAACGAAGTGTATCCCTCCGGGAGAGAGGGTCGGAATAAATAAGCATGAGCCTATACCACTTAAGAGCGCATTGGATCTAGCGGGGTCAGCCAGCTATATAGCGGCATTTATATCACTAACTCCATTTTTACAGGAAGCATGTAATTCAGGTTTCAGTAAGTTTTATTTTAATGAAGGTAACCAAAGATATTACGAGTGGAAAGGCATACCTTTCCGTATGCCAGGTGTAGTAAAGTGTGGACCTGAACCAACCATCAATATCATGCAGGTGCGAAAAACAGAAATAGCCCTGGCGAAAGCGGCTGAAGAAGCTCGAAACCTACATAAAGTACCCGATACGGACGTGGGTATATATTATCGAAATCTAGATGCAGCCATAGAGAAAGAGGCTGCTCAAAACCTAAATAAAGAAGCCGTGGCGAAAGAGGGTGGGGCTTCTTTATCTAGATATTATCGAAATATAGATGAAACCATAAAGAAAAAGGCTGATTATGTACCTGTTACTGAATCTGTTCGACAAGGGCTAATAAAAGAATATAAAGATAAATTAAATAATTCTCCTATCGTAAATATTACGTGAAAACTTAAATATAATGAAGGTATTCAAAGATCGCAAGCTAATTTCACAGTAAAACCAATAAATTATTTTTATAATACTAAATTTTATGGGGCGGTTTCTTTGGTTTTAAAAGGGAGATTATTAATAGTTAATATAATTAGACATGACTTGCCTGGTTGTGTCTTTATGCCTACTTATTATTTACAAAATGCAAATGTTACGGATAGTTCAGCCAAAATTAGGGATATTACAACAACATTAGAATCTAAATATGGTATAATGTTACCCCAGATAGGGATAGATAAGGTGGAGAATAGAATTAATGGTTTAATAATATTTACTCAAGCCGAATCTATAGATAATACAAGTTTATTTAGAGTATGAAGGCCTTCATCGTATTATATGGAACCCGAACTAAAAACTGTAAAGAATTATTACCAAGAAAAAAGTCAAAATAATCTTAGAATTAGAGAATTTGATACTATTGATAGTATTAAATTCTCTAAAGACTTAAAGAAGGTAGTAGGAGTACAAGGGGAAGCTATAAAAATAGCTAATAATGAAAATTTTGTAATACATGAGGACAGATTGGCAGCCCGGAAGTTAGCTTTTTTTGAAAATACCTTAGACAACGAATATAGAAAATTAGTGGAATTTTATTTAACTAAAGGTCAAAAAGCTAACCCTAAGGATTTCATGATTTGAGAAGAAGATGGTTCAGATAAATCTAGACTTAAATTTAAAGACTTAATGTATAAAGCCCGGTCTGAAACAAAATCTGCTATTCAAAAAGATGAATATCTACTAGCTCGTCCTAAAGGAAAAGAATGGGATTTAGTAAAATTCGCAGAAAGGCGAATGTCTAGAAATGACAGTAATAATGAATATATGGATAATGATTGCTATTATTTCAAAACTCGTCGTGATTATCCTATAAACCGTTTATTAATAACTAGAAACCAAAGTCATATGACTTATTTTAGTATGTATAAAGAGGGAGTTGCGGAAGGTTATAAAATCAGAAGGCAAATGCTGGGTGAATTAGATGCTAGCATAAATTTACCATTAGAAAAATCTAGAGCAGAGTTAATAAAAAAAATCGCTAGTAAATTGACTAGAAGTGAATTTACTAAATTTCAGAATATTTATGGTGTTTCTATTAATAGACTTACATTTGAATTTTTTCAGTTAAAACCCACTGATAGTAAATATTTTGGAATAAACACTACAAGTACAACATTTGCTCCAATACTAGACAGAAATACAGATTACGAACTTTATAGCATTATAGACGTTAAAAATGATAGTGTAAAATTACCTTTTGTTTTTAAACAAGGAGGTATGTCTAATATGACTATGCCTACACATGACTATAATATGTTAGATAATAGGGATGAGGTATCTATTCGTAGATGTATGGATTTTATCTATACAAATTCAGATGGAAACTTAACTTATCAATCAGATAAGGATAATTTTAGTGTTCTAGCTGGGGTCGATAAAAATTATCCGTATCAATCAGATATGGATAATTTTAGTGTTGTTAAAAAGAAAAGTGTAGGTTTTACTAAAAAAGCTGTAGACTATAAAAATAAAAACCCTAAGTCAGTTAAATATACCTTAGATGGGTTTAATAATAGATTTTTCCGTGGAAAAAGTATATCTATAGAGTTGCCCTTTGAGAGTATAAAACTCTTGGATATTATACCACATGAATATCACCAAATATCTCTGGGAGGGAAAAGAGTTAATTTTGATTATGAAGGTGAGCAAAGAGTCAAATCTTCTATACCTAATACTCTAGTTATGAAAAAAACTAGAAAACTTAACCTTGAGTTTACTCTACTAAAACAGGTTTATACTACTAAAGGAAGTAATAGTAAAATTACATTAAGGTTTACTCCAACTTGACCACCAGATCCTTCACCAAATGGGGATATAGAAATCCCTAATCTAATATTGCAAGTTGCTAACTTGAATAATGATAGTACAGATCTAAATCCACGTACTCTTGAAGCGCATTATGTTGAATACGACCTCCCCTCCAGAAGGCCAACCCCTAGTACTAATCTACCAAATGAAACACCTCTTCATCCCTCAGGGTCAAATGAAGAGGAAGAGGATATCTATGGTTATAGCGGAGATGAGGATAATAATGCTCAAAATAATCGTGAAGTAGCTTCTGCTGTGCAAGCGAGTGAGCAACCACCAACAGTAGAATCCCCTATGGAGCTACCTTTTGAAGACAGCTTTGCGGATGCGCCTTATCCATATGAGGCTGAAAGTCCAAAGGATAATGATAACAATAGTGGTTCACGCAAAGGTCGTACAGCAGTGGCTTCGGGTGACCAAGTGGTAGAGGGGGAAGAGATTGCTCTAATATCCGCAGATGATATGACCAGTGAAGGGGATTTGGCTTTTTCACCGCAATTTTTTATACCAGAGTCAACTCCAGATAGTATTTCTAGCGACAACTCTAGTCCTATTAATACGCAAGCTAACCAGGGGATGGGTGAGATCTTAGAGTCAAATCTTGTTAACCGCGATGAGCCAATGCAAGTAGATGAAGATTTGTATCGTGAAGTTATGAATAATGTGGTAGGGGAAGCCACAATGGAAAGTATAAATCCTATCTTACTTCTTCCTGATCTACCAACTAGTAATCCTGAACCGGTGGATACTGAAGATAGTCCACTGTCTACTGAAGTTAGTCCACTATCTATGATGTCAGACAGTGAATTCTTCGAGCTAGAACGTCAAATCGCGAGTCTAAAGCCTTCTTACTTAGAAGCGGATCCTGGTGAGGTAGACGGTTCTGGCCAAGATGCGGCTGACCCAGAGGCTATTATAATATCTTCAGATGATAGTTCTAGTGATTCAGGTGATTATGGTAATAATTATAGTGAGGCAAGTCCGATTACGAGCTTACCCGGGAATAGGGCTGGCCAAATGGCTGACCCAGAGGCTATTATAAGATCTTCAGATGATAGTTCTAGTGAGGGGGTACCAACGCCACCTAAGGAAACAGATTTTATAGCTAGACCGCTTAATACTCCTGTAGCGGAAGTTATTCACGATAGAACTGGAACTAGGTTATTGACTGTTGATATTCATACTATGTTAACGGTAATCGGCCCACCAAATGCACCAGAACCTCGTTTATGGAGTGTGGGAAATGCAAATTATTATCTCTCGATGGCTCCTGATTTTTTTTACGAGCATTATCCTAGGGGTACGGAGGTAATGCCTCCTAATAATTATCCGTCCCAACAAATTAATGTTTATATACCTCCGCCTAAGGATAAACTACGATGCGAATCAGATGGGCGTATTGGGGAAATTTGCATATGTCGTGCAGAATTCGCTACTGTAGTACCATTAGTAAATTACCCTAGGTCGAGTTATATAGAAGGAGCGCTATTCATGAAATCAGTTTTATCCTCAGAACCATTAGGAGATAAGGATTTGAGTGATGGTTTTAATTTGAGTGATCGTTTTAATTTTTCTTCGAATAGTTATACTAATGCTTATTTTGCACCAGAGCCAACTCCAGATACAGATAGTATATCTAGCGATAACTCTAGTCCTATAAATATGCAAGCTAACCAGGAGGAGGCTGGTAAGCCGGAGGTTGCTCTAATATCTGCAGATGATATGATCAGTGAAGGAGATTTGACTTTTTCACCGCAATTTTTTATACCAGAGTCAACTCCAGATAGTATTTCTAGCGACAACTCTAGTCCTATTAATACGCAAGCTAACCAGGGAATGGGTGAGATCTTAGAGTCAAATCTTGTTAACCGTGATGAGCCAATGCCAGTAGATGGAGATTTGTATCGTGAAGTTATGAATAATGTGGTAGGGGAAGCCGTAATGGAAACTATAAATCCTATCCTACTTCTTCCTGACCTACCAACTAGTAATCCTGAACCGGTGGATACTGAAGATAGTCCACTGTCTACTGAAGTTAGTCCACTGTCTATGATGTCAGACAGTGAATTCTTCGAGCTAGAACGGGAAATATCTAAGCTAGGAAAGTCTATAGGAAGAGACAAGAAAGGACAAAGTAGTTATAAGTAGGGGCGCAAGCTCTTACTGGTAGATAGCTATAGGTATTATATAAGCTATCTACCGTAGGGGACATAATTTATTTGGTAGAATGCTGACCTTGCATGTTAGAAGGCTCGGTTCGAATCCGAGTGTCTCCATATAAGCTTGTGAAGCTCAATTGGTTGAGCAGAACGTTTAAGTTGTAAGATATAATATTTAAACTTCGCTATTAGTAGAGAATTGGAGGTCTCGACTAATTCCGGCTCAATATCCCTCCGGGATTAGGGATCAGCAAGCTCTAGCTTGCTAATTTCTGATCCCGTAGGGATATGAAATAACAAATGGTTAATAGCTACGAGTATTCCCGATTCCCTAACGAAGTGTACCCATCCTTCGGAGGGATACACTTCGTTAGGGATACACTTCGTTAGGGATACACTTCGTTAGGGATACACTTCGTTAGGGAGAGCTCGCCCTAATAAAAAAGCACATGTAACTCAATCGGTAGAGTGAAATATTGAAGCTATTTTTGTTGTAAGTTCAAGTCTTACCGTGTGCATATAAAAGTGTAGCTTTAGCTTGCTAATTCTTATAGTAGGCGGAGGCTCTAGCTTCGCATGCGCCTTACTCGAACGAGAAAAAAAAAAATAAAGGAAGAGGCGGAGCCTATTCGTTACCGCCTTATTTTAGAGCTTGCTGATTCGTGAAACGAATATTACTATCCATATCCCTCCGGGATATGGATATGCTTGCCCGATTCGTACCACGAATTCCGAAGGGATACACTTCGTTAGTGCTAATCCATATCCCTCCGGGAGAGATTTCGTCTAGGCAAGCTCGATACTTCGTCTACCTGAGGGAATATGGATATGCACTACTCTTATTTTTTTTTACTTCTCGTGCTATAAGGGACTTTAGTATAATGGTGAATGCATATGACTTTTAATCATTAAAATGTAGGTTCGAATCCTGCAAGTCCTATATTTCTAGCTAGCGAGGATAAGGTACACTTCGTTAGGGAGGGAAAAAAATACAGGCGGTAACGAAGTCCCCTCTTATATTTTCGTCGCGGAAGATTCTTCCGCGAAAATCCGCAAGCGACCCCTCCCAGCCTACGCCTACTCGTATAGCAGTAGACTTCGTCTCTCCGCAGGAGCAAGCTCCCCCTAACGAAGTGTGAGGCACGCCACCCATCCTTCGGAGAGAGAGCTTGCCCTAGATGAAGTCTCGAGCTTGCGTAGTCCTTACACTTCGTTAGGAGTACGCTCCGCTAAAAAAAGAAATAAATTTAATTTTTTTTTTACTCCGGTAGTCCCCTAACGAAGTGTACTCGTCAAGAAGAATGCCCCCACTTCGTTGGGATTAGGAGAAGTCTCGAGCTAGCTGAGTCCTAATCCCGACGGGGATATGGATTACACAATTAAAAGCAGGCATGTCGGAATGGAAGACGAAGTCGTTTTAGGTGCGACGGGTATTATTACCATAGAGGTTCAAGTCCTCTTGCCTGTACATTAATAATTATTTAGCCTACTCCCTAGTTTAATTACGAGCTTTAGCTTGCTGAGTCCGAAGGACTATAGCGATTAAAAAAAAAAAAAGCAAAGTTCGAGGCTTCGCCTATCCGATATTCGTGGAACGAATCGCGCAATATTTTTTTTCTTCGAGCTTACTAGTACTAATCCGGCTCCGCCGGATATGTACTATAAAAAAAATCCCGCAAGCTCTGGTGGCGTCCCTCACACTTCGTTAGGAAGAGCTCGCTGATGAGGCGAAGCCTACTCCGGACTATTGAATAGGGGAGGGGCTATCTTGCCTCCTATATCTATATCCTGTCGATTAATGGGTAGATCATAAATTTTTGGTATTTACAGTCGGTGTTCGAATCACCGCAGGATAATTTTATCTTAATATTAGTAGCGAAGCGCGAAGCATATCCTTCGAATTTTTTTTATCTAATCCCAACGAAGTGGGGATATTCGACGAGCCCCCTAACGAAGTGTGAGGGACGCCACCCATCCTTCGGAGGGAGAGTAGGCTGATTCCTTAGCTCGCGGATTTTTTCCTGTATTTCATATCCCTTACGGGATCAGAAATTAGTGGCTGGCGTGCCTCTTCGAAGAAATATGCCCTGATCCCGTAGGGATAAGCACAGAAAAAAATATCCCAGAGGGGGCATTGTTCTGGAATAGGGGGAGCTTGCGTAGTGCTTACACTTCGTTAGGAGTACGCTCCGCTAAAAAAAGAAATAAATTTATTTTTTTTTTACTCCGGGAGTATTTCATAGCAAGCTCCTGCTAACTAAAGCAACTAAAGCTAGATTTATTAAGGTAGACATAACTCAATCGGTAGAGTGGTTATTTGTGGTGTAACTTGTTCTCGGTTCGATCCCGAGTGTTTACCCTAGGAGCTGTCTCTATTCATATAGCCAGCATATATAAGCTAAAGCTAGAATTAGTGCGCTAGCTTGCCCTCTTTGTTCAGGGGAACGAAATTCCTTCTATAGTAGGCTAAAGCTTTAGCTTGCGAGAGTAAGAAAGTTCGAGGCTTCGCCTATCCGACCCCTGAATCAGTAGCCTTCGCCTAGCCTTCGCCTAGCCTTCGCTAGCGGAGCGTACTCTCCAGAAGAATGCCACCAAAGGGGGCATTCTTCTAGGAGGAAGATTCTTCCATATTTCTTCGAAATTAGTATGCTCCGCTAGAAAATACAGCAATAAAAAAAAAATAAAGAACTTTATAGAGCTTGCTGAGTCCGAAGGACGTAGTCCTTCGGAGAAAAAAAAAAAAGAAATAAATTTCGAAGAAATATGGAGAAGTCTATGTATTTATTAGGCGGAGGTTACTGCTCTCGTTCCCTCTTCGAACCATAACCTCCTCTTACTCGCAAGCTCGTAGTAATATGCTATTAAGCAAGCCTAAGTAGTTTAAATGGTTAAAACTCTAATTTCATACGTTAGTAATGAGAATTCGATTTTCTCCTAAGGCTCGCCGTGAGGCCATGGTTAAGTCTAATTAACTAGCAAAACACTTAAAAAAAAAATGATTATATTATCAATAATACTAGTTTTACTTTCAAACGCCGTCAATATAAGACGAGATATATCGATACTATTTAATAGGATAGCGATATTAATATTAATTTATTGTATTTTACATGATATCTCTTCTTTAGCTGTTGTAACTAAAGGAGTCGGTTTACATGGTGGTTTATTACTTATGACAAATATCACACAAATATTCCATATTTTTATCTTTTTAGTTAGTATATTAATATTACAATTAACTAGTTTTTACCCTAGAAAAGTATGAGTGTCAGAATATTCTTCTTTAAAAGATTTATTGTTATATAAATTTATTTATTATAACACAAAAATAATAAATAAAATGGGAGAACATTTTAAAATTATTGAATATCCTAAACAACAACAACCTGGGAAGTTGTTTCAATTATTAAGGGATAAACTGTCAAATTCCGGGGAAGCCCTAAAGCTTTTGATACCAAATCTGGTTGAATTATACCGTGGTGGATGAACTAATTACTCATGTATGGTAACAAGTCAAAAGATTCTTGAAAAAGGAATGGGTAATCGCGGATCTAAGTCAACAGTATTTGTGCGCAAGCTATATACTGTTGTAAAAGAGCAACGAGTAGACGGCAGTTGTAATGGGTTAGTAATTAATCCATTGTTAAGGTGTACTCTAAGAGGATTCGAAAGAATATCCTGATATGGAATCCCATCTAATCAAATTCTAATCAAACGCTATTATACAACTAATGATTCAAATACTAATATTGAATCAGAAATATCTACTATTAATAAAGAGAGTTTTAAATTAAATCCTTGATTTATAACAGGATTTACAGACGGAGATGGTTCATTCACTATTTCTACCTCTAAAAAGAAATCAGGTACAGGTTGAAAAATTCATCCTACATTTACTATTGGGTTGGATATAAAAGATTTAGACATTCTAATTCAATTTAAAGCTTACTTTAATGCTGGAAAAATCTACAAAAGTAAAAGAGGAATAATCTATTATACAATAGGTTCAACTAAAGATTTACTAAAACATGTTTTACCTCATTTTGATAAGTATCCTTTATCATCTCTTAAGTTGAAGGACTACTTAGTATTTAAGAGAATACTTCTTCTTATGCAGAAAGGGGAACATCAATCTTTATCTGGTTTGTTCAAAATCTTCTCTGAAAGAGCTAATTTAAATAAGGGATTACCTAAGGTCGTAGAAGAAGAATATCCTGATTTAAAACCTGCAGTGATTCCAGAACTTAAAATAGCCCCTACGATAAACCCTGACTGATTAGCTGGATTTATAACAGCTGAAGCATCTTTCTTTATTTCTATCTATCCAAGTAAAGATAGAAAAGTAGGATATGCAGTGAGTCTAGTATTTAGTTTAAGTCAACATGCTAAAGATTTAGATTTACTAAAAAGAATTGCGGATTCTTTAGAGTGTGGAATAGTAAGAAAACATAAATCTCGTGAAGCAGTCGAATTAGTTATTACTAAGTCAGAGGACATAAATCAAAAATTGACACCTCTTTTATCTAAACATACTCTATCAGGAGTAAAGTTATTAGATTTCGATAGATTTCAAAAAGCCTCTATTTTAATAAATAGTAAAGCACATTTAACATCTGAAGGTATTAAATTAATAAAAGATATTAAAGATACAATGTATAATAGAGGACTGTAGATTATCTTATTAATTTCACTAGGTTATGGGTACTGGCTATAATCTGTACCCTGACGGTGGGTTTAAGATAATCGATTAGAATTTGTATGATAAATCCATAATTATCGTTAATTATACTATTTGTAATTACAGGTGCAGTATTATTAATGTCAACTAATGATTTAGTATCTATTTTCCTGGCTATAGAATTACAAAGTTATGGTCGTGCGCCGGGCGAGGCGTGTGTAGAAGAGTTATACAAACTTAGCAATAATGGAAGTATAACATCAGGTATATTTGGCCCTCTATGAGGATACCTGCCACGGGTAATCGCGCTAGTACTCGCTAATAACGACTCTAGTTGCATAGCAGATTACAAAAACAGTTATAAAAAGGGGCTGCCCTCTTTCGATATGACCGTTAGTGGGGGTAGTTATGGACAGGTTAACAAATTTGATACGTACAAAGTGGCCCAGCTTGGCCTGAATGTCTTAAGCAGAATATCGCGGCATTTACTAGGGATCATCAATGCTTTAACAGGTAGACCATACTGTAACAGTTGCCAAAAACCCTATGCTTACTCCAATCTAGGAGATATAAGTGCGCAAAGTCCTAACACTACCAATTCAAACAAATACACACTGCAACCCCGGGATCTAACCGCCTATGGATATAATTCATATCTACTGCGGGGACGGAGTTTTCATAGTAGCACTATAAACGCGAAGGAAAACAGTCTGCTTTCGTTACTCTCTCCTGAACATGATTTCACACCTAAAGACACTGTTAATCTCAACCTAAAAAAAAAAGGCAGCACAACACCCATGTCGGTCGATTCGTGAACCAAGGAGGAGCTAAACAAATTTATGAAGAATAATGGTAAGTACAATGGTATTATAAATATACTGGCTAACCCTCTCTTTCTTCAAAAGTGCTATCTTGAAATTAAGAGTAAGCCAGGTAACATGTCTCTCGGTACTAGCAAAGAATCTCTCGACGGTATTGACCTAAAATGATTCGACAACATCGCCAAAGACATTAAAACGGGTAAATTCAATTTCTCTCCATCTAGGAGAGTTATGATTCCCAAACCGGGTAAGACCGAACTCAGACCACTGAGCGTAGGAAACCCCAGAGAGAAGATAGTCCAAAAAGCACTTACTGTGTTAATGAACGCTATCTGAGACGACAAATTCTCGAACTCCTCTTACGGTTTCAGACCTAATAAGTCACTACACCAAGCACTTTTCCAGTTATATCGTAACGGTTCTACCTACCAGTGAGTTATCCAGGGTGATATTTCTAAATGCTTCGATAAAATACCTCACAGTGTTATAATGAGAAGATTAGAATCCATCACCAACTGTGATAAAACACTTCAATTAGTTAGAAAGTCCCTAAAAGCGGGATACATTCACCCTGATACTGGAGAACACATCAGATCCACTGAAGGTACTCCTCAAGGTAGCGTATTCAGTCCTTTACTTGCCAATATAGTTCTAGATGAGTTCGACAAACAAGTCGAAAAGATCAAATCATCATTTGATCAAGGAAACAAAAGAGCCAAAAATAAAGAATACGACAAATTACAATCCCGTATTCAATGATTGCGTAAATCTAAACCTGGATCTCCCGAAATCCTAGAACTGGCAAAGAGAAAAAGAGATATACCAGCTACTGATATGTTTGACCCTAACTTCAAGAGAATGATGTTCCTTAGATATGCTGACGACTTTGTTATCCTTATCTCCGGTTCCCTCGATGACGTTAAACACATCAAACACAGAATTGCTGATATCTTAACCAAAAAGTGCGGACTAGAACTCCACGACGAGAAAACTCTTATAACAGCCACTAAAGAGGGATTTAAATTCCTTGGAGCCTGATGTAAGAGAATTTCCTCCCTCGACGCTGGATTGTCCAAAAGCTCATCTGGAAATCCGGCCAGATACCGAATGAGAATGAGAATTGAGATTCCTATTAAAGACCTTATCAAACGTCTGGAAATCAACAAATTCGTAGTAAGGGACGCCAACGATCTACCCCAAGCTACTGCCAGAAAAGACATGGTAAATTTCTCACACGCCGAAATTATAAATTTCTATAACCACCGTATTCTAGGATTGGTCTCCTTTTATAGCTTCGCGGTTAACCGTACCAGTCTCAGAAAGATCATAATGTTCCTCCATCTATCCTGCGCACTAACTCTGGCCCTTAAACTAAAACTAAGAACTAAGAGAGCAGTATTCAAAAGATTGGGTAGAAACCTTATGGACCCTGAGACCGACGTGAAATTACTTATCCCTACCGACCTAAAAGTATTGCATAAATACAGCGGTAGTGAAGTAGGCAAACCTGAGGACAACCTTAAGACCTCGTGATTTAACAAAGTCACCAAATCGGCCCTTAATCAAAAGTGTACCATATGTCAATCTTCTAACAAAGTTGAGATGCACCACGTCCGAAAGATCAAAGACGTGAGAGGTAAAATAAGAACTGGTAATAGCACATATGCACAATGAGTGGGAGCTTACAAACGTAAGCAAGTCCCTCTTTGCGCATATCACCACGACTTACTACATAGTGGCGACTTAAATTTCGCTGACATGACACTTATACGTAATTATTCACTTTAATCATATTATTTGGAAGAAACAGATGGAGAGCCGTATGATGGGAAACTATCACGTACGGTTCGGAGGGCAGGGTAACCATTCCACTGACCCTACTTTATATATTAAGTACTATATATAGAAATTCAGAACTATCTACTACAGGAGGTTTAATATACTTTTTATTAGGAGGATTAAGCTCATGTTTTATCTTATTAGGAACTAGTTTATTATATGCTAATTCAGGTACTACTAACTTAGATGGTTTATATATCATAACTAGTATAAGTGATCTTTCTACAAATTTATGATATACACCTTATTATATTAATCTTTCTTTAGTAATATTTACAATAGGATTCTTATTTAAAGTAAGTGCAGCACCATTCCATTTCTGATCACCTGAAAAAGGACTTAGGGAATCCTTATCAACATACGTTGGGTGTAAACTATCAAATTCCAGGGAACCCCTAAAGCTTCTGGTACTAAGCCATACATGAAAATGTATGAGTGGCTGAATTAACTACTCAGGTATAGTAACAAGCCAGAAGATGAGTGAAAACAAAATGGGCAATCGTGGATCTAAGTCAGTAATACATGAGACTAAACAGTCATGTATTATTGTAAAAGAGCAACGAGTAAATGGTAGTTGATGCGGTATTAATATACCGCATTTAAGATATACTCTACTGGGCTTCGGAAGAAGTTATCAAGTTAAAACCCTTTCTAACCAAATTATTCAAAGACAATTTTATTCTTCGGAGTCTAACCTAGATAATAGCCAACTGCGTCAGGATCCTTGATTTATATCGGGATTCTCTGACGCAGAAGGATGCTTTATGGTTCTAGTACGTAAATCACCAAAAAGCAAACTAGGATGACAAATAGAGGCTAATTTCACAATTAATCTTCATGTAAGAGACCTAGATCTTTTAAAACTTATTCAAACCTACTTTGGAGTTGGAAGAATAGGTAAAGAAAGAAATGGTTGTCGTGATTTTACAATAGGTTCTTTAGATCAAATAATAACCAAAGTAATACCTCATTTTGATAAATATCCTTTAAAAACTAATAAATATTCTGATTATTTATTATTTAAACAAGTTGTTATGATGATGCAACGTGGGGAACATTTAACAGCTGAAGGTTTACAAAAAATAATAGGTATTAGAGCTTCTTTAAATAGAGGATTAACCCCTTTACTATTAGAAGCCTTCCCTAATACTGTTGCTTTAGTAAGACCATTATTACCACCACTTAAAAATGTCAAATTAGATCCTCAATGAGTAGCTGGTTTTACGAGTGGTGATGGTTGTTTTAAAGTTAGTATTAGAGAATCTAAATTACATAAAAGAGGAAGTCGTGTAGTATTACTTTTTGTAGTAACTCAACACATTAGAGATGAATTATTATTGAAAAGTTTAGTAGATTTCTTTGGGTGTGGTCAAACTTATTCTTATAAAGATTATATTGAGTTCAGATGTCAATCATTCAAAGATAATTATGAAAAGATTTTACCTTTTTTCGATAAATACCCTATCGTTGGCGTTAAATCTAAGGATTTCAAAGATTGAGCTAAAGTAGCTAAAATGATACAAACAAAAGTTCATTTAACTAACGAAGGTTTCGATCAGATTCGCCAAATAAGAACAGGAATGAATAAAGGTAGATATCTAAAATAGACTACTCTGGTTCATGCAGTATTTTTTTTTTCTTAATATCCCTACGGGATCAGCAGGCTCTAAAATTACGAGCTTGCTAGTGCTCCTGCCTACCGAAGGCAGGATGGAAGCACTACCCGATTATATAAAGTTGTTCTTTTCTTTAATTTGGACGATAAATTTTACAGTCGTCATGTGGACGTATATGACGCTATACCTACAATAGTAACAACATTCGTGGCTATAATAGCCAAAATTTCTATATTTATATTATTATTACAATTAGTGTATTATACTAACAGTAGTTTTTCAGAAATGAGTTGAACATTTATTTTACTAATAAGTTCACTATTCTCATTAATAATAGGAACTGTGGTAGGTTTAACTCAATTTAGAATTAAAAGATTATTTGCTTATAGTACTATATCTCACGTAGGATTTATACTTTTAGCATTAGGTATATCTAGTGTTGAATCTACTCAAGCATTTATATTCTATTTAACACAATATTCTATAAGTAATTTAAATGCATTTGTTATATTAATAGCTATAGGGTTCTCTTTATATTGTTATATAAGTGAAAACAAAGAACATGAAGAATTAATGGACAAAAACAATTCACCTATACAATTAGTAACTCAACTGAAAGGATATTTTTATATAAATCCTTTCTTAGCTATAAGTTTAGCTATTACTATCTTTTCATTTGTAGGAGTTCCTCCTTTAATAGGATTCTTTGGAAAACAAATGGTGTTAAGTGCAGCCTTAGATAAAGGTCTTATCTTCTTATCTTTAATCGCAATATTAACTAGTGTAATAGGAGGAGTTTATTATTTAGGTATAGTAAAAGAAATGTTCTTTAGTTTACCTGAATATAAAATAAATCCATTATTAGAAACTCTTACCTTAAGAGGTAATGTTGTAGATGATAATCAAAAAATAATTAAACAATTAAAGTTTAACTATAAAAATATAGCTATATCAAGTCCGATTTCTTTTGTAATTTCTATAATTACACTTGTTATTCTATTATTTTTATTTATGAACAAAGAATGACTAAGCATGGGTAAATAAAAAAAAAAATACCATTCTCTGTAATGAATAAATTAAAAAGAATAACTTTATTATTCCGAATTAGGAATACTTCAACGCGGGGGCTCAGACTAATCCTCTTGAAGTAAAACAGTGCCGCCTTATAGGAAGTGATTACAGCTTCTGAATAAGATTCGTTACCTAAGCTAGTCCTTAGTATTCAAATAATTAATAAATAATCATGAAAAATTAGAAATTTAACGAGCTCGCCGTTTTAAGAATAAACTTAGATAAACTAAGATTTTTTTCTACACATACCGTTAGAAGTAGACAAGCTGTAAACATAGAACATATCAATAATTATATTTCAAATAATAATAACAATGACGACGAAGTCGTACCAATAAATCCTTGATTTGTTACAGGATTTACGGACGCTGAAGGTTCTTTTATGATCCATTTAGAAAAGAATAAGGATAAATGGAGAGTAAGACCTACATTCCAAATTAAGTTAGATATAAGAGATTTATCTTTATTGGAAGAAATAAAAATATATTTTAATAATACAGGTTCAATCAATACTTCTAACAAGGAATGTGTATACAAAGTAAGATCTTTAAAGGATATATCTATAATAATATCTCATTTTGATAAGTATAATTTAATTACACAAAAAAAAGCTGACTTTGAGTTATTCAAACTAATAATTAATAAATTAAATAGCCAGGAGCATTTAAGTTATGAAGTAGGCGCCACAGTTTTACAAGAAATTATTAGTATTCGTGCTTCAATGAACTTAGGTTTATCATCATCAGTTAAAGAAGATTTTCCACATATTATACCGGTAATAAGACCTTTAATTGAAAATATGGTAATACCTCATCCTGAGTGGATGGCCGGATTTGTATCTGGAGAGGGTTCTTTTTCTGTGTATACTACATCAGATGATAAATATGTGTCATTGAGTTTTAGAGTTTCTCAGCATAATAAAGATAAACAACTATTGAAATCTTTCGTAGATTTTTTTGGTTGTGGAGGGTTTAATTACCATAATAAAGGTAATAAGGCTGTAATTTTTGTTACTAGAAAATTTGAAGATATTAATGATAAGATTATTCCATTATTTAACGAATATAAAATTAAAGGTGTTAAATATAAAGATTTTAAAGACTGATCCTTAGTAGCTAAAATGATAGAATCAAAAAGTCATTTAACTACGAATGGATATAAAGAAATATGTAAAATAAAAGAAAATATGTAGGCTTCGCCTCATCATATAGAAAGAGTTCTGTAAATTAAAATTTGTCCTAGCTTTGCTAGAAAATATGAATTGCCCCCTTGATAATACATTATGTATTGCATTGAAAATTGGATAAATTGCAAGAAGATTTATTAGTGTAACCAGCTAATTAAATATTTGCAGCGAAGTTTAGTTTAATTAAAACTAAAACCGTTCAACGACTAATTTACCCTATTTTTTGATTATTATAGCTCTAGTGCTAATTTCGGCTGAGCCGAAATTAGCACTAGCCTTAATTATAAAAAAAATCGTAAAATAAAATCCAATATTACTTTAAGTAAGTAATAATGACATAGTCTGAACAATATAGAAATATATTGAAATATTAATAAGTCGGGGGACGATAGCTTCGCCCCTTCTTATTAATAATTAACAATCTTGACCATATTGGTACAAATTTTATTTAATAATTAAATGAGTAGTGTAACTTTTCTTTTTGTTTTTGTTACTATTTTAACAATAGTTTTTTTACTTCTTAATTTTATACTTGCCCCTCATAACCCTAAAAATTGTATCGGGAAATCAATAAATTGGGGAAAACTGCCAAATTCCGGGGAACCCCTAAAGCTTCTGGTACTAAGCCATATATGAAAATGTATGAGTGGCTGAATTAATTACTCAGGTATAGTAACAAGCCAGAAGATGAGTGAAAACAAAATGGGCGATCGTGGATCTAAGTCAGTAATACATGATACCAAACAGTCATGTATTATTGTAAAAGAGCAACGAGTAGACGGTAGTTGTAATGCGGGTAAATCCGCATTATTAAAGTGTACTCTAGTGGACTTCAAAAGAAGTTATCAGATCAAAATCCCTTCTAACCCTATAATTTTAACAAGAAATTTTTCTACACTAGTAGGTGAGCTAGCTTCGCTAGAACAAAGTTCCCTCCCCCCTAAATTAGATCCTTCATACGTTACTGGATTTACAGATGGTGAAGGTTCTTTTATATTAACAATAATAAAAGATAACAAATATAAATTAGGTTGACGTGTAGCATGTAGATTTGTAATAAGCTTACATAAAAAAGATTTAGTGTTATTAAATAGTTTAAAAAACTTTTTTAACACTGGTAGTGTCTTTCTTATGGGTAAAGGTGCTGCACAGTATCGTGTTGAATCTTTAACAGGTTTATCTATTATAATTAACCATTTTGATAGATATCCTTTAAATACTAAAAAACAAGCAGATTACATGTTATTTAAGCTAGCTTATAATTTAATTATAAACAAAAGTCATCTTACGGAAAAAGGATTATCAGAACTTGTTTCTTTAAAAGCTGTTATGAATAACGGTTTAAAGGATGAATTAAAAATTGCTTACCCTAACATCACTCCTGTATTAAGACCTGAAATTCCATTATCTCTTAATATAGATCCTCTTTGATTAGCAGGATTTACAGACGCCGAAGGTTGTTTTAGTGTTGTAGTATTTAAATCTAAAACATCTAAAATCGGAGAAGCGGTAAAATTAAGTTTTATTATAACTCAAAGTGTTAGAGATGAGTTTTTAATAAAAAGTCTAATTGAATATTTAGGATGTGGTTATACAAGTTTAGATGGTAGAGGTGCAATTGATTTTAAAGTATCTGATTTTTCTAGTCTAAAAAATATTATTATTCCATTTTATGATAAATATTACATACATGGTAATAAAAGTTTAGATTTTAAAGATTTTAGTAGAGTTGTAACACTGATGGAAAATAAAAAACATTTAACCAAACAAGGACTAGATGAAATAAAAAAAATCCGTAATGCAATGAATACAAATAGATAGAGCTTGCGTAGACGAAGTCTCTCCCCTTCGGCGGAGAAGTCTCTTCGTGTATTCCATATCCCTTTGGTTAGACGAAGTCTCAGCGAGCTAAGGAATCAGCAAGCTCCGAATATTAATTATAAGCACACACGCACTAAATTCATATGTTAAAATTATAGGTAAGAGAAATTTGATTTAAACGTATCAAGAAAAATATAGTATTTTTGAATGTGGTTTTCATAGTTTCCTTGGTCAAAATAGAACTCAATTCGGTGTTAAATTCTTCATATTTGCATTAGTTTATCTTCTTCTAGATTTAGAAATATTAGTAATATATCCATATGGTATAAGCGTTTATGAAAATGGTATTTATGGATTAATAGTAGTGCTAATTTTTATTGGTATAATTACAGCAGGATTTGTATTTGAATTAGGTAAAAATGCATTGAAAATAGATAGTAGACAATCCAATAATTATTTTTATAAATCAAAAAAATTTATTAATATGTTTACTGAACATAAGTAGTATTCCAGTAGACGGCTATCCGACCGAGCTTGCGAGCTTGCCCCTTCGTGAAACGAGTAGTCCTCCTTAGCCTGCGTACCCGAGACTTCGTCTGTATTTCATATCCCTTACGGGATCAGAAATTAGACGAAGTGGGTCCGCCTGGGATACGACGAGTACACTTCGTTAGGGGACTATTAAAAAGTATAAAAGTATGAAAGCGTGAACGGGGTATAGGCGAAGCCTCGAACTTTGTTCCAGGCGCAAGCTTCGCTAGAGAAAAAAAAAATACCCACACGCACACTTGTTAAACTATTACATATACTAACCTCCACCCTAATAGCCTCCTTAATATATTAATTTGTGAAGTTTAATAGTGAGCGCGATCGATATCACCTACATTTCATTAGGGAATCAGGAGGCTCGAGCCCCGGGGGGGGCAACTCGATATAAACTTCTAACAGGACGATAGTAGCTTCGCTAGGGAAAAATAATAAGAGTAGTAGGCATATTTCTCCGAAATCATGAGTCCGAAGGACTACTACTGCCTATTCTTATTTTTTTTTACGAGTATTTCCTCCGAAGGATGGAAATCGCGCCGAAGGGGGTCGCTATTTAAGGATACTTAATAGTCCGGTCCATTAAGAGTTATTTTAAAAATAAACTAAAACCTTTTACTATGTATATCAATAGACCCCGATGTTAGATTTAGTAACCATTATGGTTGAAGCCTCAAAGCTTATTGGAGCCGGTTTAGCAACTATAGGTCTAGCGGGGGCTGGAGTAGGAATAGGTGTAGTGTTTGGGTGTCTAATTATAGGTGTGGCTAGAAATCCTTCTTTAAAAAATCAATTATTTTCATACTCTATATTAGGGTTTGCTTTCTCAGAAGCAACTGCGTAGAGGCAAATAGCGCAGTATAAAGAGGGTGAATTGCAAAGAGGACATAATATTTATTATGTAAATTTGCAGCGAAGTTTAATATAATACAATAATATATATTAAAACCGTTCAACGACTAGTAGATGAGTAAAGTATTAACAATAATTCTACGATCAGCGCCCTCATATTTTATATTATAAAATATAAGACATAGTCTAGATAAGAGAGAAATCTCTTAATATTTAAAGTATATATGGCTTTTTATTTAATCTTAAAATTCAATTTTATATGTAGAAAAATCTCGACTAAAATTAATAACACCACATTTAATTCGCCAAGTAGTCAAAATCCTATTAAAACGTATTATGACCCTTTAAATGAAAGAGAAATAATACGTAAAGATAATAATGGGAAAATCGGGGTATATGTTTGACAAAATAAAATCAATAACAAAATGTATGTAGGTAGTGGTGATCCTTTATATTTAAGATTAAGTGATTATTATCAACTTTGATATCTTAAACATAAAGATAATCTTTATATAGTTAGATCTCTAAATAAGTATTCTATGAGTAGTTTTATATTACATATTATGGAGTATAGTGATTCAGATAATGTTATTAAATGTGAACAAAAATGAATCGATATTTTAAAACCTGAATATAATTTAACACCTTTAGCGGGTAGTACTAAAGGATTTAAACATAGTTTAGAGGCTAAAGATAAAATGAGAATAGCTGCTACAGGTAGAAAGCATACAGATGAAGTTAAAGATCTTATGAGTAAAAATCGTCAAGGTTTAAACAATAGTTTTTATAATAAAACACATACACCCGAGACTATAGAGAAATTAAGAAATATAGCTCAAAATAGAACTCATCTTCCTGTTAAAGGGTTAGATGTAGAAATAACAGATATTGAAACTAAAATTACTACTACTTATAGTAGTGTAAGAGAAGCAGCTAGTTACTTAAACTCGGATATTAAAACATTATTAAGAAGAGAAAAATCTCAGTTAATAAAAGGTACCAATAAGCCATATAAAAATAAATATATTATTACCATAATAAGAGGTAATAATTAAAAAAAAAGTATTTGCTTTAATGATGGCTTTATTATTATTATATGTTGTATAATAATATTTTTATAGCGGAGCGTGTGTATTTTTTTCGAGCTTACTAGTACTAATACCCTAATTCCCTAACGAAGTGTATCCCTACACTTCGTTAGGGAATAGGATACACTTCGTTAGGAATACACAAATTCAGAAGGCTAAAGAGGAAAAAAAAATTTTTTTGTTTTAGCTAGCTTGGCCTAATTTTTTTCCCCCCCCCCCCCCCGGGGGGGGGGGGGGGGGGGGGGGGGTGAGCTCTCGTTCACGAGAGCTTACTCCTCCCCCTCTTAGGGTTTTATATTTCTAGCTATAGCGAGGAGCTTCGTTCCTCGCTATAGCTATATAAAGCTAAAAGCTAAAGCTAGCTATATAACAGGCGGCAATTCTATTATACTTATACTACAGCAACTGCTGTACCTTTGCATGGCTGGCTGTATATAGCCAGCAGCTGCTATATAACTAATTACAAGTATTGCTTATATAAGCAGCAGGTCGGCTATAAGCTGTATATATAGACATATAATTAGAAATTTTATATTAAAAATTTATATATGAAACATTTATTTAATACATTTATTAATTTTGATGCACCTATGCCTTGAGGTATATATTTCCAAGACAGTGCGACACCTCAAATGGAGGGATTAGTGGAACTTCATGATAATATCATGTACTATTTAGTTTTAATTTTATTTGCTGTAGGATGAATATTATTTTCTATAATGAAAAATTTTGCATCAACTAAAACACAAATATCACATAAATACTTAAATCACGGTAGAGATGTGCCGACTCAAAAGTGTTTTAAGTTTAACTCCATATATAAATTTTTTTATAATCACCGGTCTTACAGTACAACATCCTCTTCCCCTATTAGTAGCGTAAAGTTTTACGAAGATGCTTTTTCAATGAGAAAGTTAATTATTAAGGATAATAAAGATAAATCAGGAATTTATAAATGAACCAATAAAATAACGAATGATATATACATTGGACAATCTATAAGTTTAGCTAAAAGATTTATTAGATATTTTAACCTTAGTTATTTAAAAAATAGAGAAACTCTTGTAATAAGTAGAGCTTTAATTAAATATGGGTATTCTAATTTTTCACTTGAGATATTAGAATATTGCGATATAGCTAATTTAACAGAAAGAGAACAATACTACATGGATAAATTAAATCCAAGATATAATACTTTAAAAATAGCTGGTTCTTCATCGGGCCATAAGCTTAGTGAAGAGACTAAGACAAAAATTAGTGGCGCAAGCTCTTCTTTAAAAGGAGTCTATATTCAAGAAAAATCAGCTTTATATGGCCGTACTCATACAGAAGAAACTAAAGCTCTTATGTCTTCAAACAATTCTAATGAAAATAACCCATTATTTGGTAAAACTCATTCGTTAGAAACTAAAGAGTTAATGAGACAAAAGGCTTTAGGTAGAAAGCATTCTGAAGAAACTCTATTAAAAATGAGTACTAGTAGAGGTCATCTTGTCTATATACATGAAAAATGTGATTCAGAAGGATTTAAATTAATAGGTAGTTTTGTTTCAATCAGAAAAGCAGCTAAATTTTTAGATATTAGTGCTAATACTGTAAGACTTTATATAAATTCAGGTGAAATATTTAAAGATAGATATAAATTTACTGGAGAGCGTTAAACTTAAAAAAAACTATGAGTAAAATTTCACTATATGCTGGAAACTTCTAAAGCCTTTAGGTACTATAAAGATGACGAAGATATGCTTTATCAGTGATAACCCTAAAGGATGTACAATGGACTATCAGCAGGAAACCACCAAATATAGATAGAGCGAGCTTGTTATGAAAGACCGCCCTATATTTCAGTAGGATCCTTAGAGACTAAACGTGGAAACCTTATATAAATATAAGGTAAGATATAGTCCAGTTAAGTATGAAAGTACTTAAGAATCGACATTAATCGAATTAATATGAACTATCACTCCTGCAGTTATATTAATATTAATAGCTTTCCCTTCTTTCAAATTATTATATTTAATGGATGAAGTTAATGACCCTTCTATGACTATTTTAGCTGAGGGGCACCAATGATATTGATCATATCAGTACCCAGATTTCATAGATTCAAATGAAGAATTTATAGAATTTGATTCTTATATAGTACCAGATTCTGATTTAGAAGATGGAGGATTAAGAATGTTAGAGGTTGATAACAGAGTAATAGTTCCTGAATTAACACATATAAGATTTGTAATAACATCTGGTGATGTTATTCATTCTTTTGCTTGTCCATCTTTAGGTATAAAATGTGATGCTTACCCAGGTAGATTAAACCAAGTATCAGTTTTCATAAATAGAGAAGGAGTATTCTATGGTCAATGTTCAGAAATATGTGGAATTCTTCACAGTTCAATGCCTATAGTTATAGAATCTGTAAATATAGATAAATTTGTGCATTGACTATATTCAGTTTAATAGTGCGAGTGTCGCAAACGGCGAACTAGGATTGCCCTATTCCCTATTCCCGGCTACGCCGGGAATAAGCAAGCTCTAAAATAAAGTTCTTGATTTTTTTGATTGCTGGATTTTAGAGCCTGCTGATTCCCGCCTTCGGCGGGAATAAGTATTGCGCCGACCTATACCAGGCGCAAGCTCGAAAAAAATATCCGTAGGAATAGTCTACGCGCAAGCTTTTCGCTATGGAGAAGGGCTAGCTTCGCTAGAGAATACGTGGCCCCTTCTTTATTTTTTTTTATTTATCGCTAGCTGAAGCTTCTCTGCTCCTACGGAGAGCTTGCTTATTCGTGAAACGAATATTCGGAGAAAATTAGCAAGCGACCCCGTGCTTAAATTTGGAGGAGCTAGCCGATTTCTTCAAAACCGGCAAGCTAGCGCTACTTATTAAAAAAAGGGATATTAGTTTAATGGTAGAACAAGATGGTACGGTCATCTTGATTGTAGTTCAAGTCTACAATATCCTTAGTATAGTTATAGGTAATTTGGAGGCGCATATTTAAGTGTAGCATATTCCCGAGCTCGCTAGTGCTAATTTCGAAGAAATATGCACTACTCCCTATTCGAGGGGTATTTTTTTTTCTTCGATATAGGCGCAAGCGACCCCTTACTCGGGGAAAAAAATCGCGCAAGCATATCCATATCCCTCCGGGTACGCAGGCTAAGGGTAGCGCTAACTCTAGCAATAAAAAAAAATAAATAGAGAGCTTGCTATGAAATACACCACGCTACTTATTTTAAATCAAAAGGATATTAGTTTAATGGTAAAACTAGATGTTTCGGCCATCTTGATTGCAGTTCAAGTCTGCAATATCCTTAGTACAATTATAGGTAATTTTGTTTATCAATAGTTATACTTATAATTATGGGTTTGCTATACATAGCTTGCGTATATATACTAGCTTACTATAGTGAGGCTAATAAAGGCGGGCGAGCAAAGGTGCGGCTGATTAGGGGGGGGGAGGCTAGCCATATTTCTTCGAATATTCGTTTCACGAATCAGCCAGCTCGCCTAGAACGAAGTCCCTTGAAAAAAAAAATAGGTTTTTTTTACTATCCGCCCCCTGCTACTCGCACGCAGACTAGGTAAAGATCATAATTATAGGTGGGGCGGCTGCTTTATAGTAAGCTAGCCCACCACCGAACAATTAGTAGTTTTAGATAAAATATGAATTTAACTTTGGTACTTTTTTTAATAGGAATCTTAGGGTTTGTATTTAATAGAAAAAATATAATATTAATGCTTATTTCTATAGGAATAATGCTATTATCTATAACATTCTTAATATTGGTAAGTTCTGTTAATATCGATGATATAATAGGACAAACGTATGCCATTTACATTATTGTTGTTGCTGGTGCAGAATCTGCTATCGGTTTAGCTATTTTAGTAGCTTTTTATAGACTTTCGTCTCTTAAATTTAACCATCTATCCTTTAGTTATGCAAAAGCCAGTAAATTACCTGCTGTAAACTTAATAAAATGGCTAGCGCAGCCAGCAGCTCCATCTGTAGGAATAAGAAATTATTCTACAGTATGTTCTTCTAATTGTAAAAATAATTCAATTGACCCTTGATTCATTACTGGGCTTTTTGATGCTGAAAGTTCTTTTGTAGTTACTATTTTAAAAAATCCTAGATACAAAACAGGATGAAATGTTCAAGCAAGATGAGGCTTCGCCTACCAAATAAAAATGCATGAAAGAGATAGAGATTTAATGACTCAAATTCAAAAATTCTTTGGAGGTATAGGGTATATATCAAACCCTAATAAAAATACTACTGTAGAATTTAGAGTTAGTACTATGAACGATCTAGTTAATGTAATTATACCTCATTTTGATAAAGAGCTAGCGCCACCACTGTTAACTAAAAAATACTCTGACTATGTGTTATTTAAAAATATTCTTAAATTAATGTTAGAAAAAAACCTTAGTACTTTAGAGGGAATACAAAAAATAGTTAATATTAAAGCATCTATGAGTTTAGGTTTATCTGATGTACTGAAAGGTGCTTTCCCTGAAACTATGCCAATAGTAAAAGAGGGGGCGAATTATATCAAGGATATCCCTCAAGAATGAATGGCTGGGTTTTCAACAGGAGGTGCGTAGCTCCAAATTTCTTTATTACTATTCAAAATTCTAAAACTAAGAGTGGTATAGCTGCCTCATTACGTTTTTCTATAGCTCAAGATTCTAGAGATTTATCTTTATTAGAAAGCTTTTAAAATTTCTTTGGTTGTGGGTATGTGGCTAAATATCAAAATCGTGCAGTTTGTGAATTTATCGTTACAAAAATTGATTATATAGTTAATAATATAATTCCTTTTTTTGATGAACATAGTATAAGAGGGTCAAAATATCCAGACTTCTTAAACTTTAAAAGTGCTGCTTTAATTATTAAAAACCCAGAGCATTTAATCCTACGGCAGCAGGCTAGAAGAAGGATTAAAACAAATTTTACAATTAAGAAATAAAACTACAGTGCAGGTTAATACTGAAACTAAAAATAATCATGGGCATTATTAGGGCCCCAGAGAAATTAGTACGCTCCGCTAAAAAAAGGTGGAGTGAACCTTCACCTAGTCTTTATATAAAGGCAAAATCTTCAAATTGCGGGAAACTCTTAAAGACAAATCTACCAAGTTAATACAGTAATGTAATTAATGGAACAGGTAATGACTCGTTGTAAGGTAAAAACGATTTGTATAAAGAAATGCAATAGATAATCCGCAGCCAAGTACCAAAACACTTATAATTACCGGTATGCAGTTCATCGACTAAATGGAGGTTGGTAAATAATTACTAGTCCTACGGACCAGCAAGCTCTAATTATTTGCTTAAGATATAGTCAGGCATAACTTAAAGGTTATGGAATATCCCCAGCCCACCTAAGGGAATTAAATTCCTATGGTAAAGGGGAGAAAACGAAGAGGAAGTATTGCGTATCTGGTCTGTATACCTGGAACGTTTAGAGATACGCATTATTTTATAATGTATATCTTAAGGGGTAGAATTTAAAGGTAAAACTTGATGACTATAATATCATAAAAGTTGTAGTTCAATTCTACAATACCTCTAGTCTAATTTAATTATTATACTAATAGAGCCATAAATTATGGTTCCCGAACAATTTGTTATATTAAATAAAAATATGAGTTTAACCTTATTACTTTTTTTAATAGGAATCTTAGGATTCGTATTTAATAGAAAAAATTTGATACTTATGCTTATTTCTATAGAAATAATGCTATTATCTATAACATTCCTAATATTGGTAAGTTCTGTTAATATCGATGATATAATAGGACAAACGTATGCCATTTACATTATTGTCGTTGCCGGTGCAGAATCTGCGATCGGTTTAGCTATTCTAGTAGCTTTTTATAGATTAGCTTCACATTATGCTCCAGGTAGTATTAATAGAGCTTCAACTTCTAATATTCAATGACTCAAGAGAGTTTCAGACTTAAGAAAGGTAAATTCTTATCCTTTCAAAGTTCCCGGTACTTTTATTAGAAATTACTCTACTACAAGAGTAATGAGCTTACATCCTTGATTTGTCACAGGTTTCACAGATGCTGAAGGTTGTTTTTGAATAGGTGTAAGAAATGATCCTAGAAATAAAACAGGATGATGTGTTCAAGCTTTTTTCCAGATTGCATTACATAAAAAAGATGTAGCACTCTTAAACAACATACAAAGTTATTTCGGTGGAATTGGTACTGTGGCTGTGAGAGGTGACAGATGTTATTTTATAGTAAGTTCTTTAAAACAAATTATAAAAGTTATTATCCCTCACTTTGACGCTCATCCTTTAATCACAAATAAATTGGTAGATTATAGATTATGAAAATCTATTATTTCTATAATGGAAGCTAAAAGACATTTAACTGTGGAAGGGTTAAATGAAATAATAAGAATGAAATCATCCTTAAATTTAGGTTTATCTGATGAGATCCAGGACGCTTTTGCAGAAACTCTTTCTACTAATCCAAACCAAGAAAGGTCATGGAACCCTGCAGAATCTATACCACATGGAATGTGAATGGCTGGATTTACATCAGGGGAGGGCTCTTTCTTTGTTAATATATTCAAATCAACTCATCACAGGGTGGGATATCAGGTAAGATTAGGGTTTGAAATAGCTCAACATATTAGGGATGAATTAACTATGGCAACTTTTACTTCTTTCTTTAACTGCGGTATCATAAGTAGATACTCAGAAGATATGGTAAAGTATAGATGTACTAAATTTTCAGATCTAAACACCCTAATTATCCCTTTCTTTAAGGAATACTTACCGTTAGGTAATAAATTGTTAGACTTCGAAGATTTTGGTAAAGTTGCTTTATTATTAGATAATAAAGCACATTTAACTGAAGAAGGTCTAAATAGTATCCGTAAAATAAAAGCGGTGGCGTGCCTCATGAATAGTTTACGTAAGTAGAAATTTGTTATTTCATATCCCTACGGGATCAGAAATTAGCAAGCTACCACCGGAGAGTTTGCTATGAAGAGGTTCGCCCCCCACAGTAAGGGTCGGAGCCAACAAAGTTCCGACCCTTCCTGTTGGCTAACCTTATCACTAAACTCTTTAGGAAGGGTCTATTTCATATCCCTACGGGATCAGAAATTAGCAAGCTAGCCATTAAATAAATATTCCTTAGTTAATTTGAATAAGGTAAGGAATAAGTTAAGCTAATCCCACGGTGTTTTGTGAGTTAATGTAAGTTATTTGATTTGAATTATAGTAGTACTTGAGTTATTTATTAAGAGGTAGAAGGCTAAAATAATTAAACCAAATAGAATAAAACCTTGATCTAAAAAGGGGAAACGAACTTTCCTCTAGTCTTTGCTAATCCCAAAGGCGAAACCTTCAAATTGCGGGAAGCACCTAAAACTATTTCAACCAAACCATCATGGTAACATAGATGGTGGCACAGGTAATGACTCGTGGTATGGTAAAATCGAAATAGAAAACAGTTAACGAGCTAGCGCCATAAATAATTGTTTAAGGTTAATCTGCAGCCAAGCACCTTTTACAACATAAATAAACTTAAGGTGTGCAGTTCATCGACTAAACGTAGGTTGGTAAATAATATCCAGCAAGGGCCGGTTAATTAAAAGGAGATTTTTTTCGTAATAATCTATTTTTAACTAGGTTTTTATTTAAATGTAATCTTAAGATATATTATTAAATAAACTCTGAATTAATATTTCTCCGAAATCACGCGGGCTGGTGGACAAAGTTAGGTTCAGCAGCTGAAGTGGAATATTATTTGCTTAAGATATAGTCAACCGCTTAATATGCTTATTTATACATAAATATAAAAAAACATATTAAGTCTAGAAGAGGAAGTATTAGAATAGAATATAAATAATGTATTTAAGTATAATTATATTACCTTTATTAGGATCTATAGTGTCCGGTTTTTTTGGTAGAAAAGTCGGTGTTACAGGTAGCCGTATTTTAGGTTGTTTAAGTATAATGATAACAACAATATTAGCTATTATTAGCTTTTTCGAAGTAGGATTTAATAATAATCCGGTTTCAATTAATTTATTTAAATGATTAGATAACGAATCATTTAATATGGTATGAAACTTTCAATTTGATAGTTTAACAGTATCAATGTTAATACCTGTATTAATAATCAGTTCTTTAGTTCATTTTTATTCAATAGGATATATGAGCTCAGATCCTCACAATCAAAGATTCTTTAGTTATTTAAGTTTATTCACTTTTATGATGATAATACTAGTAACAGGTAATAATTATTTAGTTATGTTCGTAGGATGAGAAGGTGTAGGTGTTTGTTCATATCTATTAGTTAGTTTTTGATTCACTAGAATAGCGGCTAATCAAAGTTCTCTTTCAGCTTTCTTAACTAATAGAGTTGGAGATGCTTTCTTAATGATAGGTATGTTTATCTTATTATGAACTTTAGGAACTCTAGATTATAGTACTGTATTCTCATTAGCTCCTTATATAAATGAAAATATTACTACAATTATAGGAATATGTTTACTTATAGGTGCAATGGCTAAAAGTTCACAAGTAGGTTTACATATATGATTGCCCATGGCTATGGAGGGTTTGGTAACAGGGGCTCTCCTTAAATTTCACTATATGCGGGGACATCCGTTAACATTAAAGTCCACCAGTTACTTTGTAGCCATTGGAAAAATCTTTAATGTAGGACAATCCGCAGGAAACCTGTATAATATACAGGGATCCTCAGAGACTATACGTGAAACGATTAAAATAGATAATACATTTAAATGATGATTAATAGGATTTGCTGAAGGAGACGGTTATTTTGGTGTAGATAAGAAAGGTTATTTAACTTTTAAAGTTACACAATCTACTACAGATTGCCAAGTACTATTCTTTATAAAAAAAAGTCTAGGGTTTGGAAGTGTATCTTTACAAAGTAAATCAAGTAAGACTCATCAATATAGAGTTAGAGATAAAAATAATCTTATTAAGATTATAAATATATTTAACGGTAACCTTATAACTAAGGCTAAAATAGCTCAATTTAAATTATTTCTAGAAGCTTTTAATAATAAATATAATACTGATATTACATTCATAGAATGTAATAAAAAAGTTACTCTGGATAATGCTTGACTTTCAGGATTTACGGATGGTGAAGGCTGTTTTACAGCTTCAGCCTATTTAAGTAAAGCCACAAATAAACATATTGTAACGGTGAGATACGTTATATCTCAAAAAAACGATATAGAATTTAGTCAATACTTAGCTGAGTTAATAAACGGTTATATAACTTATATAAAGAGTTATGATGGGTATAATACCGTAGTTAACCACAGTAAGTTAAACATTATTCTAAATTATATTAAAAGTTACCCTTTGAAGACTAAGAAACATGTTTCTTACTTAAGATGATTGAAAGTTTATGAGCTAGTAAAAGATAAACATCATCATAATCCAGAGGGTATAGAAATTATTAAATCCTTAATAAAATTAATTAATAAATAAATGTATAAAATAATCGAAGATATAGTCCGAACAATGATGTAAATCATTGAGTATTCGTGTCGTATTTGTACATATTTGTATATAACATGAATCAACATATTTGCCTACTCCGGTATCTGCCTTAATACACGCAGCTACAATGGTTACAGCAGGAGTGTACTTATTAATACGTTCATCCCCTTTGATTGAATATAGTGCAGTGGTATTGGCAATATGTTTATGATTAGGTGCAACTACAACTGTGTTTAGCTCTCTTATTGGATTATTTCAACAAGATATAAAAAAAATTATAGCTTATTCTACCATGAGTCAATTAGGTATGATGGTAATAGCTATAGGTTTATCTTCTTATAATGTAGCAATATTTCATTTAATAAATCATGCCTTCTATAAAGGATTATTATTCTTAGGGGCAGGAGCAGTTATACACGCAGTAGTAGACAATCAAGATTTAAGAAAATACGGGGGATTAATATCTTTCCTACCTTTAACCTATTCTGTGATATTAATCGCTAGTCTTAGTTTAGTCGCTTTCCCTTTTATGACAGGATTTTATAGTAAAGATTTTATATTAGAATCTGCTTATGGTCAATATCATTTTAGTAGTATTGATGTATATGTTATAGCAGTAATAGGTGCTATATTTACTACATTATATTCAGTTAAAGTTATATACTTAACTTTCTTAACTAATCCTAATGGACCAGTTAATTATTATAGAAATGCTCATGAAAGTGATATATTTATCAGTTTACCTTTAGTGGTATTAGCGATATTCTCTATATATTTTGGATATATCACTAGAGATATTTTCATAGGATTAGGTTCAGGGTTCTTTGTAGACAATAGTATATTTATTCACCCTGTTCATGAAATAATGATTGACACTGAATTTGGTGTACCTACTATATTTAAATTAATTCCTTTTATCCTTACTGTATCTTTCTCTGCATTAGCAATAATATATTCTGAATTTATGCCAAATATAATATCGAACTTTAAATTATCTAATTTAGGATATTATATTTATGGTTTCTTCAATCAACGTTTCTTAGTTGAATTCTTTTATAATAAATATATTGTTAATTCAGTTTTAGAAATAGGAGGTCAAACTACAAAAGTTTTAGATAAAGGTAGTATTGAATCAATAGGTCCTTATGGGTTTGGTGTTATTTTAACTAAAGCTAGTAAAATAATTTCTAGCTTAAGTAACGGAGTTGTTACTAATTACGCTCTTTATATTTTAATAGGAATTTGCTTCTACTTATCTATTTTTACTTTTGTACAGGTAGTAGATGACGTAGTAAATTCTATTACAATAGCAAGCTTAGTAATTCTTATGTTACATAAAGATCGTTCTTTAATTTCTAACTAGGGCGCTTCTAATCCGAAGGTTATGTAGTAGTATTTTTTTCGAGCTAGCGCCTGGCATAGGTCGGCGCAATACTTATTCCCGCCGAAGGCGGGAATAAGCAGGCTCTAAAATTACTGCGCACTAGCCATCTCCGAAATGGATAGAGGGGACGAGCTATATTTCTTCGAAATCAGCCGTCCCTGCCTTAATTTATTAATTAAGGCGCTAGCTCGTAAGAAGAGCTTGCGGATTTTCGCGGCTCCTAACGAAGTGTAGTATGAAATACTACACTTCGTTAGGAGAAAATATTAATATATTTCTTAACTAGGGCTATAACCTTTTTTTATAGATGAACCTAACCTGCACTACTAGACGAAGTCTCTTCCTAGAAAATACAGTCGGCCTTATTTCTGTGTTACGAGTAAGGGATAGTGCTGTAGTGCATATCTATATTCCCTCCGAAGGATGGAAATCGGGGAGGAGTAATATCCCTCCCTTCGGAGGGATCCGCAAGCTCTAAAATAAAGTTATTTATTTATTTTAGAGCTTGCTGATTCGTGAAACGAATCGCGCCGCGCCTGGATTAGCACTAGCACTAGCTCTTTTTTTACTCGCAATGCTGGCCCGCCTTTAAGCGTATATATTAAAGGTAAGCTATCTATATTAGGATAGGAGTGCATGTTTGCTTGCTTGCTTACGGTATAACGTATTGCAAGCAAGCATTAGTAGTATATTAAAGGGTTAATAACCCTAAATCTCATTAGCTTTAATAGGATAGCATAATTTTAGTTCGACTCTAAAATGAGAAAAAAAAAGGAGGGTATCTTTTTACCAATGATTATATTTCTCAGTAACGAGAGGTATGGGTAAAAAAACCGATGAGAAACTTACACGTTATGAGAGAAGACCTGTTGACGATATTTGTATGGATCTCGGATGGACCGGGTTGATACCTTTTTTTTGACCAAAATTTAGACTAGATATAGCACTTAGGAAAAGATATTCTTTATTATTACCAAAAGATTTTGACTTAAGCTCTCAACATTGAGAAGAGATCAACTTTTGGATTATATCAACTTAATTTCGATTTAGTAGTCCTTCTGATTTTTTTCTGTATGCTTCGCACAGAAGCACAGAAAAAAATAATCAGCAAGCTCCTGTAAGAGAGGACCCCATAGAATCCTTATTTATAGGCTGTTACAACTGCTTCGCCAGAAATATTCGTTATTTTAGAACCAAAGTCTATAAAGCTATCATTTTAGCTTTAGACTATCTTCATATAATATTGCTACATATCAGGTATTATATTATTAATGAATGAAGAACTTTGTATAAAATATAAGGCTATTTATTCAGGTATCTTTATGGGCGAGATATCGATGATGTGAGCTCCTAGATAGATTTGAATTTTAGCGCTAAATTAGTCTATCTATAGACCTAAAAAGAGTTCCTAGCATAGGGTTAAATATGGATAGATGAAGACGTTAGGACTCCGAGCTGAATACTCGAGTGAACATACGCATTTTTATACACTTTTTCATGAAATTATTTTTTTGCAATAGCAATGTTAGCTCAAAACTGGGGTTTAAACCTAGTTTTTCAAGATTTTTTTCCGGTTTTACAAGTAAAGAATTAATTGTTAATTCTGATATAAATAATGTTTTACTTTATGATGGAAATAATTTTAAAGCAGTTTTATTTTTACCTTCATTAGTAGCTTTTTTAAATTTAATTGAAGCTATGAAAACTGATAGTATAAATAATAATCTGTCTTTAATTTTAGAGTTTAAGGATTTTTATCTTAGTCTTACTAATATCCTTAAACAATTAGAACCAGGTAAATATTCATTTGGAGGCACGCCACTACTTTTATCTAAAATCTTTAGATGATTATTGTTTAACTGAATGTTATACTAAGAGTTTAGTAGATACAAATTGTTGATTTAGTATTATGGGTTCTCCAGGTTATTGCCCTTTTCTTAATGTTTTTGATTCATATGATCCAAAGGATTTAGTAGTCCTACGGACTCAGCAAGCTATATATTTATCGAGTTGATAGTACAGAAATAACTTATAGACTTAAAAAAATATTAAAAAGTGCTAAATGTCAAACTCAAATAGATTTAAGTAGAGATACTTTATTAGTTATAACTAAAGTCAATGATATAAATAATAAAGAACTAAGTAAAGAAGAGACATTTAAAATTAAAATTCCTGGTCCGCTTCGCACAAATAGGTCATACTAAACGTTTCTACTCTACTACAAGAAGAGTAGTGGATAAAACTAATAATAATTTAGAACCAGATACTATTAACATAAAGGAGAGTAATTCTTTAACTTTAAACAAAGACGAGGTAAATATAAAGGATGCTCTAGATCCTATTTTAAACAATAATGTGTTTAAGTCTAATGATATGGTTAAAATAATTTTGAACAATTTAATCAATATCATTAAGGAATATCCCTCCCTTCGGAGGGATCAGCCAGCTCCCTATTAATGAAGATACTCAATTAAAGATAGAAAACTATCTTTTTAATCAATATAAATTCTTATTAGATAGTAAAGATAAAGTTAAGATATCTGGTATAGATATTAGTTTATTTAATAAAGAATTAAAAGAGTATTGTTTTTCTAAACGTGATGATTTTTATTTATATTTAGATTCACTTAGAAAAAGCTTAAATTTAGAGGCACGCCACAAAATTAGTGGCGTGCTGATGAGGCGAAGCCTACTCCGGACTACTAAATAGACTAGTTAAACCTGTAGATATTCATAACTATTATATAAGAGAAGTTTTAAATGGTTTAGATAATAAAGAAATTATAAATTATATCTTCTATGTTTTATTTTTAATTTTAACATACAACGGTATGATTTTAGATAGTGATGATGTAAAAGAGGATGAAAAAACAAAGATAGGATTAACATCTATTAGTATGGACTTAGGTAAATTTTTATCAAGGCGCAAGCTCTAGACTTCGTCTCTATATAGTAAAGTTATATAAAAATAGAGATAAGGAAAAATTTTCACAAGGAGCTTGCTGTAGTCCAGAAGCCTAATAAAAGTTTTAAAGAATAATTTTTAAGTCTCTCTGCTAGCTTCGCTAGCCCTACTTAGCTTTTAGAAGAGGCGGGCTATATTTCTTCGAAATCAGCCAGCCTATTAAAGAAACAAAAATCGATAAACCTAAGTCTGATGGAGGCGTTACGCTAAGTTGTTATTAATATAGACGCAAGCTATCGATTTAGAATTAGTAGGAGGAGGAAAATATAGCAAGTTTGCGCATAGACTATTCCTACGGGAGAGCTTGTGTATTCTGTAGCCATCGAACTTCGTACTGTACCAGGGGTTTGAAAGAGTTCGCTATGAATAGTTCTGTAAATTATACAGTTTAATGTATACCTCTTGCTGTTTACAGTAAGGTTACTTAAAAAAAATAAATAAATATATACCCTTTCTAGGTAGTAGACTATTCCATATCCCTATTTCCTGAGGGATACACTTCGTTAGGTATCAGGAATATTTTTTTTTTCGCTCGCTATAAAAGTATATTTATATACCATATATATATAATTTAAAAATATTATGAGAATATTAAAAAATCACCCTTTATTAAAATTAGCTAATGGTTATTTAATAGACGCTTCACAACCTAGTAATATAAGTTACTTATGAAATTTCGGATCTTTATTATTACTTTGTTTAGTTATACAAATTGTAACTGGAGTTACTTTAGCAATGCACTACAATCCTTCAGTATTAGAAGCATTTAATTCTGTAGAACATATATAAGCATAATGTGTTCTTTAAATTGGGCTAATTGCTGGAAAACCTTTATTAAGACAATCAGCAGGAAAATACTAGATGTTATTATATATCCAGCATTATCTTCAGAGACTATACGCCCGACATCTGATTTAGGTTTGATGATTTAAGGCGAGTAATAAAAAAAAAATATATTTTTTTTATACGCGCCCTCCTGAACATAGATGATGAGATAGTCCAATCTCCACTGGAAAGTAGAGAAGTATAGATTATATATCTATGCCTATTTGAAGGCATAACTTTATCATTGTTTATTTTTGTATCAGGTTATAAAAATAAAATGGGATTTCGAAAGTTCACTAACTCCCCTTATTTAAATGAAGATGACTTTAGATTAGATAATTCTTCTAACAAAGTACACATGCTTGCATACCCTTCCGATGCGAAGCTACAGCAAGCAACACATAATAAAGACTTTTTATATTGATTTAGCGGATTTACTGATGCTGAAGGTAATTTTTTAGTATCAATAGATCGTAAATATATTAAATTAAGATTTAAAATAAATTTACATATTGACGATATAGAAGTACTTTACATAATTAAATCTAAGTTAGGTTTTGGTAGAGTTGTGGAAGAAAGTAGTAGAAATAGTTGTTCTTTTATCGTCGAAGATTCTTTAAATATAAATAAGTTATGTGACATCTTTAAACAGTATCCACTTCATACTAGTAAAAAGTTAGACTTTATTAGTTTTAATGAAGTAGTTATTATTAAAGCTAAGAATAAAGTACTATCTGAGACAGATATAGCCAAAATTATATCTATTAAGAATAGTATGAATTCTAAAAGAGAGGTATTCACATATGATACTTCGAAATCTCAAATTATAATAAACCCAAATTGACTTATAGGATTTATAGAAGGTGAAGGTACCTTCGGTATTAAAACAGGTTCAGCATTGTATTTTCAAGTAGCACAGAAAAATACTAGTCAAGAATGTTTAAATGGTATAATCAATTTTTTGATGAACTTATCAAACAATGCTACACTACATAAGGATCCTGATAATAAAATACTTCCTATAAGCGTTACAAATACGATTAATATAAGAACTAATGTAGTATCATTAGCAATAGCTAATGTAGATGGTTTATATTATTACCTATTACCATATCTAGATTCATCTAAGTTTTACTCTCGTAAAGCTATAGACTTTAAACTATGAAAAATGGCTTTACTATTAAAAATTCAAGGATATTATTATACAACAGAAGGTAAGAATTTATTTTTAGATATTTCAGATACTCTAAATAAAAGATATAGCACGATGAAATCTTCATCAGTAAGCGATATTAATAATAAGATTATTAATATAACTGAAAGATTTAATGCTATTATAGAGCTTCAACCACCTTTTGATGTAAAACTTAATATACCTCACACAGAAAATGTTCGTAAATATAGTATAGCCAATAGATCAGAAAATCCTAAGATTGTTTATATTTATGATGGATCAGAAATGGTAAAGGGGTCTCCTTTTGCTTCATTTAGTACTGCAGTTGCTCCACGAGCTTCGTCACCTATAAGTCAATTTTAAAAATAAAACATAAATACTTTTTCAAATATTCAATGATAAAATTACCACCGATAGTAGGCAAAAATATATTTATTTATAGTTTATAAAATCAATATCAACCGTAAGTATATCGTTAATAAATTTAAAAGTGAAAACCTATATAATCTTAATAGTTGGTTATGCATTATATTAAGAATTTCGCGGCTAAAATTTCTTTGAAAACTTCTAATCTAAATCCTGCACTAAAGTATTTAAATGCTGACGTAGATAAATTCAAAATAATAAAAGAAATAAAAGGTAAAGCCGGAATATATCGTTGAATTAATAATACCAACGGTAAAAGTTATGTAGGAAGTAGCGTAGATTTATCTAAACGTCTTTACAGATATTATAGTTTAGCTCATATAACAGTTCAGTCTAAACACAGTTTAATATGTAAAGCTTTAATAAAATACGGTTACAGTATATTTAGCTTTGAAATATTAGAATTTTGCGAAAAAAAAAATGTTCTTATAAGAGAACAATATTATATAGATTTACTTAAACCGGAATATAATATTTTACTGAAAGCAGGGTCTCCGTTAGGCTATAAACACACAGATGAGGCCAAGGTAAAAATGCGGGGACCTAAAAATTTTAGTCTAGAACATTTAACTAAAATAAAAGAACATATTAATAATTTAAATGCTAAACGTGCTGTGATTATTGAAGTTTTTGACACTGAAAGTAATATTTACACCGAATATGCTTCAATTCGTTTAACTGCTAGGGTATTGAATTGCAATGACAGAACTATAGCAAGATATATGGATAGTAATAAGCTTTTTGCGGGTCGTTATATTATTAATCGAAAAAAATTCGATTAATATGCAACTTCTAGCTTTCCAGCTTCGTTACTACTTTATTATAGGCAAAATAGTCATTAGTAGTATTTTTAAAGCCTAGTAGTAATACTTGTAATCGTTATATTGATACTAATAAACTTTATAAAAATAAATATATTTTCACATCTAAGCCCATAGATAGTGCGTCTAGGGATTAGATTATAGTAGATAATAATTTATTTTAATACTATTTGATTATGCGTGATGTAAACAATGGATGATTAGTACGTTACTTACATAGTAACACAGCATCAGCTTTCTTCTTTTTAGTGTACTTACACATAGGAAGAGGTATATACTACGCATCTTATAGAGCACCAAGAACATTGACATGAGTCATAGGTACAATAATCCTTATCGTTATGATAGTAACAGGATTCCTGGGTTACCTTACAATAGCCCAAAACGACTATAATAATAATAAAATAACAACTACGACAACCTTTAACGATAAAAGATATTATTCAACATCGAGAAATAATGAAGAGGAGACTTCGTTCCCACGTATAAATAAGTTTTTATTAGCCAAAAATCTTAATCCTGTTTTTATCTATCATAATCTAAATGAAGATTCAGTTCGTAAAAATATAGCTAAAGAAACTAAGGGACTTAGTGGTATTTATATGATCTTAAATAAAGAAACTTTAAGTTATTATATAGGATCAGCTTCTACAGACAGAATTAACTCTAGATTTTCAAAACATTTAATATATTTAAATGGTAGTAAAATAGTTAAAAATTCAGTTAATAAATATGGTTTACATAATTTTGTCTTTATTGTATTAGAATTATTCCCTGAAATAGTTAATCAAGAAAATAATAAAAAATTATTAGATTTAGAAGATTTTTATCTAAAATCTCTTTTACCTGACTATAATATATTAACCGAAGCAGGATCTAGCTTTGGGTATAAACATACTGAAGTTAATAGAATAAAGATGAAAGCTAATTATAGTGAGAAGGGTAGAGAAGAAATAGGTAGTTTGAATAGAGGTAAAACTTTATCTTCTGAAACTATAGAAACTATGAGACAATCAGCTTTAAATAGAAAACCTTTAGACTATACAGAACAAGGTGTTTTAAATATGAAAAAGAATTCTAAGCCTATTATAGTAAAAGAATTAAATAATACTGTATATGGCGAATTTAATAGTATAGTTGAAGCAGCAGAAGCTTTAAATTGTTCAACTAAAACTATACAAAGAACATTAAAAAGTCCTAGCAAAAGATTAAAAAGACGTTGAATAGTTGATTATGTTAAATAAGGCGGGCTCCGAAGGATAAGCTCTCTTAAATTATTATTATAGTTGTAGTCCTGCAAGTATATAGTTTTATGCAATTTATGGAAAGAAATAAAACTTAAAGCAGAGTAACCTGACAAGGTTATTGAAGAAACCAAATCGTTTCTTTGGCAATGCTAGTGAAAACGATCAAAGTATATTTTAATATAAGAGATCGTCGGTTATCCATATAATCGCGACAGACTGGGTCACTGGTGGGTAGCTGAAATGCTGCTTAATGCACAGTCGAGGCTTATAGTAGTACTTTGTAGCTAATTTAAATTAGCTACAAAGTACTACTAATAGAATATACGAATTCAAAGTTATTCTAACTATTATTAACTTTGTAAAATAAATTTAACTTATTTATGGCCTGAATGAAGGATTTCTAGCCACACCTATAATTAAACACCCAAACACTACACCTATTCCTACTCCAGCCCCCGCTAGAGCTATAGTTGCTAAACCGGCTCCAATAAGTTAACAACGATGGGTTCTAACCAGCCACTATTATGATAGAATTTTACGATTTAATTATAAATATGGGTTATACACCCGAGATAGAAACTCTCAGAAATACAACTTTTTCAGGTCAGGATTTAAAAAGTGCATTTTGTGAAGCATTAAGTTCTCATAACTATAATTTAAGACAAGCAAAAAAACTTGTTTTAGATTTATGTTTTAATAGGGATACTGTAAGGCTAAATTTTTTATTAGGATATCGTGATGAAGGGGTAATGAATTATATATTGGAGATTGCTAATAAGCATAGAGAGTTTTACCCATTAACCCGAAAATTAATAAATCAATATTTATATAATCTAACTGAAGATATTGCCTATTCATATATAGAATTTTATCAAGATAATGTAGTTAGATATCTTTTTCTACCAGATGAGGCAGATAAGTTTATAGCTATGGTAAGGGAAAGTCCTATTCTAAAGCATATATATTATGTTGACGCGGGTTCTAAGGTAAGAAGTCCGGGGTTTGGAGTGGCAAAGTCTAATCTACTGCTACAAAGTGAAGTATTTAAGTATGAAACCGCAGAAATGTTCTCTAAAATACGTGATCTTGGTAGAGCAGATATAGGGCAGATGGATATGATAGAAATACCATATGAAGGAAATGTCATGGGGGCCATAAGAAAAGATGAGGCATGAAGAGCATTAAAGGCTGCTAATTTTTTATAATAATTATGGGTTAGCTTTAGCTTGCTTATTCTTACAGAAAAAAAGTTTAAGGGGGGCGAGACTTTGTCTACTGCCGAAGGATGGAGAGGAATAAAAAAAAATATATTTTTTTTTATACTAAACGAAGTTTCGCCCTCCTTGTAATAGGTAAGCTTGTATGTTTTACCTTATGGACAAATGTCATTATGAGGTGCTACAGTTATTACTAATTTAATTAGTGCTGTTCCATGAATTGGACAAGACATAGTTGAGTCAACAAACACTATTATTAATTTATGTTTAGGTATTATTACTTTATTTTTAATGTACGGCGCAATGCGAACTTATTTACTATATTTAAAAGTTTATACTAAGGAAACTTCTTTACCTACCATAGGTACTATACATAAGAATGCTCTAAAAAAAAGTAATAAAACTTTAAGATTAGATAAACAAGAATATATTTCGATACCTTCATCTTTTTTAGCTTTTTTAGCTGGATTAATAGATGGAGACGGATATATTCAAATAAGTAAAACACCAAAAGGATTTATAACTATGAAATTAGTTATATCATTACATTTAGAAGATATTTCTACTTTAGAATATATACATTCTGTTTTAAAATTAGGTAAGATTAATATATATAAAGATTTAAAAAGCCCTACTTGCAAATTAGTTATTAATAAAACTGATTTACAAGAAGTATTATTTCCTTTATTTATTTATAATAATATATTTTTCTTAACTAATACTAGAATAGATCAATTTAATTTAGCTATGTATATATTAAGAAATGATATAAAATTACAAAGTGAAATTTCAGAGGTTAAGAATGTACCATTTGTTTTTGAAATACCTAAAAGTCCAGTAGACTATACATTATTACCTTTTTTTAAAAATTGAATTGTAGGATTTACATGTTCAGAAGGTTCTTTTTTTATTAAAAAAAACAATGATGGTTGTTTTCAATTAAAACAAAGAATACATTCTGATTTATTTGAAGCTTTTAAATTGATTTTTTCTACAAATAGAAAAATAGATAGTACAAATAACTATAATCAATTTGGAGTTAGTTCCAAATCAGATGTACAAAAAGTTATAAATTATTTTTCATTTTCAGGTTTACATCCTTTAGTGGGATTAAAATATATACAATATGAAAAATGATTAAATAATTTGCGTGCAAGTTCACGTTATAGTAAATTAAATTATCCTAAATAACCTAAACATAAATTAATAATTTTAATGGGCTCCTTAAAAATAATAAATAATTATTTTTAGAGGCATAATGGGGAAAATTACAAGGACATTTAATAAATAAACAACCTCCGTTTTATTAAATTATTTGTAGCGGAACTTAATTCGGTATATAAGGCGCAAGCTTAGGATTAAGAGCGTTCAACGACTAATGAGTGAGTTATACCAACAATAAGCTCAACACGATAACCCCTAAATCTTCTTTAAGAAGATTTAAGAAATAGTCTAAATACATCTTAATAGATGTAAAGTATAAATTAAATATTCTACAAAAACAATCGTCATTTGAGGAGGTTTATATACAGATGAACCACATTGCGGCGACGTAATGTTAAAAATTCTGCTTAATGCTGGAACATCTCCCATCTTAGGATTTGCATACGACTTATTCTTGTTATTTTTAACAATTATTTGCGTGAAAATTGCAATGACATGGAGACAATCAGCAGGGGTGAGAAGTATTCATACTTCAGAAGCCTCTCAGAGACTACATGCAGAAGATCTCACCTACGCTTATTTAGTAGGATTATTTGAAGGAGATGGATTTTTTTCTATCACAAAAAAAGGAAAAGACCTAACATATGAATTAGGTATTGAATTATCTATTAAAGATGTACAATTAATTTATAAAATTAAAGCATTATTAGGTATAGGAGTTGTAAGCTTCAGAAAAAGAAATGAGGTAGAGATGGTATCTCTAAGAATTAGAGATAAAAAACATTTAAAAAACTTTATACTACCCATTTTTGATAAATACCCTATGTTTTCTAATAAACAATATGATTACTTAAGATTTAGAAGTGCTTTGCTTTCAGGTATTATATATTCTGAAGATTTACCTGAATATACTAGAAGCAATGTACCTTTAAATTCTGTAGAATCTATTTTAGATAAGTCTTACTTTTCAGCTTGATTAGTAGGATTTATAGAGGCTGAAGGTTGCTTTAGTATATATAAATTAAAAAAAGACAATGATTATTTAGTAGCTAGTTTTGATATTGCCCAAAAAGATGGTGATATTTTAATAAAAGCTATAAGTAAGTATTTATCTTTTACCACCACGGTTTATTTAGACAAGTATGATTGTTCTAGATTAAAAGTTACAAGTGTAAGATCAATAGAGAATACTATTAATTTTTTAGATAGAGCACCGGTAAAACTAATGGGAAATAAAAGATTACAATACTTATTATGAATAAAACAATTGCGTACAATATCTAGATATGCGGAAAAAATAAAAATACCTTCAATTTACTAAATAAACAAGAGATCATGATATAGTCCGATCAATGAAGAGATTTATTGAGTGTAGTGAGAGTATTTAATTAATATTAAATACGTGACTACCAACACAAATGCTCTGTAAATAACGCAACATTAAACAGATTCTTCGCTTTACATTTTGTATTACCGTTTATTTTAGCGGCATTAGTTTTAATGCATATGATAGCTTTACATGATACAGCTGGATCAAGTAATCCATTAGGAGTTCCAGTATATTATGATAGAATGCCTATGGCTCCTTATTTCTTATTTAAAGATTTAATTACTATATTTATCTTTATATTTGTTTTAGGAATATTTGTATTCTTTATGCCTAATGTTTTAGGTGATAGTGATAATTATATAATTAGGAAAGCTAGTTATTGTCAGAATGAACTTCTGGCTACAAGAAACCATCAAATTGCGGGAAAACCCTAAAGCAATTTCAACCAAGCAGACATGGTAACATAGTTTGTGGCACAGGTAACGACTCGTGGTATGGTAAAATCGAAATTGATTATCTAATGTCTGATAAATGGGTAATCCGCAGCCAAGCACCTATCACTGTATTTACAGTGAGGTGTGCAGTTCATCGACTAAATGTTGGTTGGCGCAAGCTTAAGATATAGTCAAGCCCCTTTCGAAAGAATGCAGGATCTTTTTTTGATAAGAAGATTTCGTTAAATGGATAGGTTTAGTAGTCCTACGGACTCAGCAAGCTCCTATTTAGGGAGAATGCCTTAGTCAGGCGTAACTGTTATTTAATTACTTTCTATACTTTTTTAAAGACTGAAAGTTATATATCCTCTTTTTATCAAAATAATTCTCTCCTGACGGAATCTGCCGACAGTCTTAAACCTGCCCGTGTAGGAAAAGTAGGAAATAAAGAAATGACTCTTTATGAAGTTAAAAGTTTATTTCAAACTATAAAGAATTCAGATCCTTCATATGAAGGATCTGAAAAAGAATTTGGTTTACTTGCCAATGGTTTCTGGCAAGCGGAAGGGTATATAGGAGGTATATTTAGATCTGAGTTGAATTTTTATCCTATCTGCTCAGCTACTCAGTTGTTTTCTGAAGAAAGCGCGAAATTTTTTATTAGATTAGACAAAGCTTTATGTAATAAAGGAACTTTTAGTATAACTTTAAATAGCTTTGGTAAGTTTGTTATTGCTTATAGATTATCCGGTTGAGATACTTTTTTTTCTGTATTTGTTCCTTATTTCTATATGCAATATGGTGAAAAATATCGTGCTATTCTAAAACTAAAAAAAATTTATGAATTAAAAGATTATATTAAACATCACAGTTCAGACGATAAGGCTAAAGTTTTATTAGTGAGTCTTGTTTATTCTTTAACTGCTCATTCTCCTCGTTATAAAGTAAGTTTAGAAGAAAAATTAATTTCTTTAAATTTAGATCAGGGCTTATTGAAAGAATTACCTTTATATAAAGAAAATGATGTAAAACCATCTTTCTTATTTATATTAGGGTTCTTTTTAGGTGATGGTACTTTACATTTGAAACTGGAATGAAAAGACAAAAATAGTACTGTTGTTATTGTTCCTTTATTTAATATAATACAATCTAATGTAGAATCAAATAAATATATAATGGAAAGAATGACTAGTTGTTTAAACGCTTTGAATATTAAAGCTAATTTAGACAAAGGTACTAATACTTTTACTTTAACAGTAAAAGGTATTGATAATGTATTTAATTCTTTATTTCCTTTATTGAAAAAATATTCGCATTTCTTATATGGGAAAAGAGATAGCTTTAATTTATTAGTATGAGTAGAGGGGCTAATTAGATCAGGAGGCCATCACACTTATTTTGGTCTAAAAGCGCTTGTATATAGAATATATCATAGTACTAATGAGCGTATTACAGACAAAGAAGTTTGAATGAGCCGTCTTGAGGACTGATTAAAAGCAGTTTCTGCTCGTAGAGAATGTGGAGAATATTATATTTCACCTATATACACTTCTAATAAACAGATTATAGGTTGACAAGTACGTTTCCCCTCTACTTTAAAGTTACCAAAATCCAATAAAGCATTTATGTCTTCAACCTGTGGTGGTCAAGATAAAGCTTTAGCAATAGCTGTGCAGTATAGAGATAAAATTCTTTCAGATTGAATTAATCTTAATTTTTAGTGGCTGGCTGGCGTGCCTCTTCAAAGAAATTATGCCCGCCTCTTCAATATGTTTTCACCTTAGTAAATATAAAGTACCCGCTTCGCGTTTCGCACTAATGAGAGATAGAGGTAGTAACAAATCTGACTAACTAATCTGGGCTAACCCTATGCAAACACCACCTGCCATAGTACCTGAATGATATTTATTACCTTTCTATGCTATTTTAAGATCTATTCCTAATAAATTATTAGGAGTTATCGCAATGTTAGCTGCAATATTAATTATTTTAATATTACCTAAGGCTGACCTAGGTTTAACAAAGGGTTTACAATTTAGACCTTTAAGCAAGGCGGCTTTCTACGTCTTTTTAGTGAACTTTTTAATATTAATGCAAATAGGTGCTAAACATGTAGAAAGTCCTTTTATAGAAATAGGACAACTAAGTACTGCTTTATATTTTTCTCATTTCTTATTTATATTACCGGCAGTAAGTATATTAGAAAATACTCTTGTAGATTTAGAATTACAAAATAATGCCAAAAATATATAGGGTTAATGCTATGTATAGCTTGCTTTTTACTACAAAGTAGTGCTGTGTAGCCCCTCCGGGGCTCGTGGTATTTTTTTTTTTTTTCGAAAAAAAAATACTACACACGAACGAGTAAAAAAAAAATAAAGTTTTCTTTATTTTTTTTTTATTGCTAGAGCGAGGGGCGCTAGCTCTCCGTCTCCGATTCCGTAGGAATCGGAATACGGAGAGCTTGCGCCTGGAATACTCGTTAGCAGCGTCTGCTAAGTAAGGCACTGCTTTGTAGTACTAGCAAAGATTAAGATTGTAAACGGTTTTACACGGTGATTGCAGATCATTTGAATGAGGTTCAATTCCTCCTTAATCTTTATTTTATTTAGTAGTGCTGTAGTGCTAGCACTAGCACTAGCAAGTTTGAGCAAGCTCTTGCTTGCTGATTATTTTTTTCTGTGCTTCTGTGCGAAGCATACAGAAAAAAATCAGAAGGACTATTACTCTAACTTATATAATTATTAAAGGTAAAAAAAACAATACGAGCTTGCTGATTATTTTTTTCTGTGCTTCTGTGCGAAGCATACAGAAAAAAATCAGAAGGACTATTACTAGACGAAGTCTAGCCCCCCCTCCAGAAGAATGCCTCCCGGAGGGAATATGGCTACTGACAGTTTATTATTATAGCTTGCGAGTCCATCCATATCCCTTTGGGATCAGTAGGACTACTAACTGTATGTTTTAATCCTTTATTAATTATAGATTAACTAATATTTAGAATATACAAATAAGTTACTACTACAGATGAATTTTTTTTTTATTGTAGTTTTAGTACCTTAGCACGTAGTATCGCTTGCGAGCAATTTCGTTGTAGGCTTAACTATACTATAATAATTTCACTAAATAGCCACGATAGTGGTTATTTTAAAGATTGGGGCTGCTTTTCTGCTATAGCTGCTTCTTGCTTTATAGGTATAAAGCAAGAAGCAGCTAAGCAAACAGAAGTAGCTGACAAAATAAATATTTGTATTTAAAATGTTTTAGAATAGTACTTTTATGGCTGCTAGCTTGCGTATTTGAACTTTTCTCCAGGTGAACGAAGTTTCTAGTAGGAGTACACTTCGTTAGAGGGAGGCGCCCCCGAAGAAGTACCCCCTCTTCGCACCGTCCCCCTCTAGTATCGCTACCTAGAATGGAGTTCCTATCCTACGGAGAGCTTGTGCCAATATATCGGCTAAGCAGAAATTCGCAAGCTAGCAAACTAGAAGTATATGCTACGTATATTGCACCACTAGTAACCATAATCGAATAATTTGATAGATCAGGCTAGATAGCTTATTACTGCTTGCGAGTCCATCCATATCCCTTTGGGATCAGGAGGACTACTAAGTAGCATATATAATCTAACCCACGTTATCATTTTTTTTATTTAGTAATAGCTATCCCGATCCCCGACCCTCTCTCCGGGGGGGAAAAAATCTTTTTACTATTCCGAGCTTTCGCGATTCGTTCCCCTAACTAAGTGTATGAATGCCACCCAGAGGGATATGGAATCGGCAGATTTTTTTTCTTCGAAGGCGCTAGCTCTTCAGCCTACCCCTCGCTATCGGGGATGGGGATGAAACGAAGTTTACTCTTCGTTCACATGAGCTCTCAGAAGGATGCCCCCTTGTTTCTTTAACCCGCTATATCCCTCCGGGATCAGCGAACAAAGTTCCCTCCTGCTTTTACTAATCCTAGAGGAGGAGCTTGCGTATACGAAGTCTCTTCGTGAAACGAATAGCGCCATATCCCTCCGGGTACGCAGGCTAAGGGTTAAAATATAATATGATTTTGTAGAACCGTTATCACATTAATTTATAGTGGGGAGCTCTAGCAAACTCGCTCGTAATTATTAATTAAAAATATTAGTTAATAACTTTTAAGTGAAAAATTATGTTCACAAAGAGTACTTTAATTATTTCCTAATTTTGTCTTTAGATAAGGAGAGTTGTTCCCACCAGCCTAATTTGACCTTAAGATCCCAAATGTCTATGGGTATGGAAAGATGATTTAATTCTACAAATGCTAAAGATATAGGTACACTATATTTAATCTTCGCTCTTTTCTCAGGATTATTAGGAACAGCTTTTTCAGTGTTAATTAGACTTGAACTTAGTGGACCTGGAGTACAATATATTTCTAATAATCAATTATATAACAGTGTAATTACAGCTCACGCTATATTAATGATATTCTTCATGGTCGACAATTGAAGACTATTTAATTTTAATTTTCAAGCTAGCACCCTTCGAATATTTTTTTCAAAGAAAAAAATTACAGAGGTCGCTCTCAATAATAACCAAAACAACACTATTACTATTACAAATAGTAATAATAATAATTCTAATAAAAATAACGATGAAGATAAAATACCACTATATACTAAAGTATATATAGAAAACCCTTTTAATAATAGAAATCTTATCTTAAAAGTATCGAAAAATCAAAAAGGTGTTTATGTTTGAGAAAGTAATGATCATGCTTATGTAGGACATTCTATCAATTTGTATAATAGAATAAGTTCTTACTTTATGCCATCTATTCTTCAAACTAAAGCACGTAGAGTGTTACGTTATTTTAATAAACACGGATTTCAAGATACAAATCTTACAATTTATATAATGGATGAGAATTCTAGCTTAGATGACGTTGTAAGCTTAGAACAGCATTTTATAGATACTTTAAAACCAAGTTTAAACGTAGATTTGGTGGCAAGCAGTTCTGGTTATCATGAACCAATGGGCCAAGAAATAAGAGATAGATTACGTAAACAAAGAGGTACTCCTGTATATATTTATAACGTAGAAGATTTTACTTTATTATATATATTTGAATCGAAACAACATATGTATGATTCAATAAGTATTCATCATAAAACTTTAAATAACTGTTTAGATGCAGGTACAGTGTATTTAGATACTTTATTTTTATCTTTGGATTTAATAGAAGAATCTGAAAATACGAATTTATTAACTCTAGAGGGAATAAAAGAGTTGGTAAATGAAAAACGTGCATTATATACAGTTAAACATCCTGCTTCTATTTCTATTTTAGCAGAATTTAAAGACGATTCAAGTAAGAATCTGGAATTTTCATCGTTAACAAGTTTAGCTAATCACTTAAAAGGAGATCGTGTAACTATTAGACAATATTTAAAAGGTGTAAAATCAGGTTATTATAGAGGAAAATGAAAATTTACATATAAAGATTAAATAGAAAGGCATGGCCGGGTAAGGCAGAAATGCTTTACTTTATTTTCACTATATGCAGGAATCCCCTTAGAGCCTTTAAAACTAGTACCGCAGACTATATGTTAGCAGTGGAATACAGTGACATTTTAAAGGATTGGGTAATCCGCGGGAAACCAAAGATAATTTTGTTATCAAGTAGGATCCTAAGAGACTACACGTGAAATATCTTAGTGTATATTTTATAATATTCAAAGATAAAGATATAGTCCGTACATATTCGAAAGATTATGAGTAAACGTATGCCTGCATTAATAGGTGGATTCGGAAATTTTCTAATGCCTTTAATGGTAGGAGGTCCTGACATGGCATTCCCTAGATTAAATAATATTAGTTTCTGATTATTACCTCCTAGTTTATTATTATTAATATTCTCTGCTTGTATTGAAGGAGGTGTGGGTACAGGTTGAACACTTTTGAAGGATAAGGTGTTGCTCTTTGGTAACTTAGAGGCAATAAAACTCTACTCGATGCGTGAAACCCTTGAAGTTTATATAGCTTATACTATTATCTACTCACTTTTAATTTTAGTAGTAATAATGTTAATAGTATTCTTAGGTTTTCTTATAAAAAACCTAAGTACAAGACAATATGCCTGGGAACTAACTAAATTAATGTTTAGAACCCATCAGAGACTAAACGTAGAGCATCCTAATGAAAATAATAATTTATTTGACCATTCTAAATCAATTAATAGATTTAAATATTACGAAAATAAAGATAATTTCCATCAATGATTAGTAGGTTTTACTGATGGTGATGGAAGTTTTTCGATTGTCAGAGTAGCTGAAAGAAAATGAACCCTATTTTTTAAATTAACTCAGAGTACTTATAATTTAAGAGCTATACATTTTATTAAAAATCAATTAGGCGTAGGTTCAATTTACGTAGATAGCGATTGTAATAAAGCAGATTTTAGGATAAGAGATAGAAAAACTATAGGTGCTACGATTTTACCTATTTTTGATAAATATCCTCTATTGACTAGTAAATACTTTTCATATTTAAAATTTAAAAAAGCATATGAAATATTAGAAAATCCCAATTTATCTACTCAAGATAAAGATAATTTATTACTAGCACTACAAAAAGAACAAATGCCTTTAGATTATATTTCTCCTGCATGAAAAACAGTAAACTATGAAGTTAATGATACAAATAAAGCTAAATCTGTTATGAGTAAATATTGACTTATAGGTTTCACTGAAGCAGAAGGAAGTTTTTATCTTGTAAATAAAGCTTCTACTCGTATTGTTCATGCCTTTGAAATAACTCAAAAATTAGATTTTATCGTTTTAAAAGCTATAGCTCATATATTGGGTATAAGTGTAAGTAGAAAAAAATTACGAGCTTCGCGCCACACAGTAGTTACTACAAATTCACGGGCTATTTCAAATATAATAGATTACTATAGTAAAACTATGAAAGGTATAAAAGCTGTAGAATTTAGAATTTGAGCTAGATCTTATGTGAAATATAAAGGTAACTATGAAAAATTAAATAGTATAAGAGAAAATATAAGAGTTTTCAGACAAATCAGGCTCCGCTCTTAATGACAAATTTAAATATAAAGATTAAGATCTAGAATGGATTAGGATGAAGGTATAGTCCAAACTATCATGAAAATGATAGAAATAACGATAGTATTTAAAAGAGTATGCTGCATATTTTATAAAATATGCCGCGACTAAATATGAGGTTATAAATACAAAAATGTTATCCCCCATTATCAGGATTACAAAGTCACAGTGGACCAAGTGTAGATCTTGCAATATTTACTTTACATTTAACAGGGGTAAGTAGTTTATTAGGATCAATAAATTTCATCACAACAATTGTGAACATGAGAACACCAGGAATAAGATTACACAAACTAGCCTTATTCGGATGAGCCGTAGTTATAACAGCAGTATTACTTTTATTATCATTACCTGTATTAGCTGGTAAAATACTGCCAGTGTTAAATTTGGCAAATTGCTGGAAACAGATATATTTATTTATTATATCTTTATTAGCAGGATGCTTATTTTATTATAAATTATTAAGTATCTTCAGAGACTATTCGCCAAAATTTGTATGTTTTAAATCTTATTTAAATATAGATCGTAAATTCTTTTCTGTAAAAAGAAAAATTCCATCATGAGGTACGCCTACTAATAATGGAGAATTTGATCCTAAATTTTCTTCGTATTTAGCTGGTATAATTGAAGGAGATGGTACTATTATAGTACCTAAAAGAGAAAGATCACTTAAAGGTGACTTATATTACCCTTCAATACAAATAGTATTCGATTCGAGAGATTTTCCTTTAGCTTTAATGTTACAATCTAAATTAAATCATGGATCTATTTCTAAAAAAAAAGGTTCTAGTGCTTATGTCTTAACAATTAATAAATTAGAAGGTATATTTCTAATAGCCAATGTTATAAACGGTTATATGAGAACTCCTAAGATTTATGCTTTACATAGATTAATTGATTGATTAAATCTAAGATTTGATTTTAATATAACCAAGAAAAATAAAGATATAAGTGATATAAATTCTAACAGTTGATTAGCAGGGTTTATAGACGCAGATGGTCATTTTTCAGTAAGAACGACTTTAGTAACGGAGCAGGCTTCGCCTACTAAATATCCAAAAATAGAATGTAAATTTGAATTATCGCAAAGACAAAATGATCATAATTATGAAAATAATTTGGAATATTTGAGTCTAATTGCGGACTTTTTATCTTCTACTGTTAAAGAAACCAGAATGAATAGGCCAAACCCTGAATATAGAGTTAGAACTACAAATGTAGATAGTAATTTTATATTAGTTCAATATCTTGAGCAATATCCTTTATTTTCTAGTAAATATTTAAACTATAAAGATTGAATAAAAGTATTGTCATATTTTAAAGCCAAAAGTCATACAAAATCTGAGTCTATTAAAGCTATAGTTGAAATTAAAGCACAAATGAATAATAAAAGAACAGAATTTAATTGAGATCATTTAAATAATTTATATAACTTATACAAATAAAACATAGTCCCAACAATATGGCGACATATTGAGTGTCTGCCTTAAACAGTTTTGTTTATGAGGTTAATTAATTAACCATGAGACCTGGTCTAGCAGGCCAAGAATATTTTTTTGGGTATTACTATGGTATTAACTGATAGAAATTTTAATACTTCATTCTTTGAAGTAGCCGGTGGTGGAGACCCTATATTATTCCAACATCTTTTCTTAAGAGATATTTTAATTAATTATTATATTTTAGCTATTATTCCAATAATTAAAATAGCCAAAAAATCTAGCTTTTTATTTAAATTAAATTATAGTACTTCTTCAACAAGTAATTTTTGTTTAGAATCCTTTTACTCCAAATATAATGAACATTTACCTGGCAATACCTCACCCTCAAAAAAATTCTTAACTTGATTTATAGGATTTACAGAAGGTGAAGGATCTTTTATCGTAAATAATAGAGGTGATCTTTGTTTCGTTATTACACAAAGTAACCTAGATATCTATGTATTAGAATATATAAAAGAAATTTTAGGGTTTGGTAAAGTAATACCTCAATCTAAAACTACAAGTAGATATGTTACTCAAAATAAAAAAGAAATAGAATTGCTTGTTCATTTATTTAACGGTAATCTTATATTACCACGTAGAAAGGAAAAATTTGAAGAATTTGTAAAAGGATTTAATACATGAGTAACTAAAGGAAGAATTCAATTAAATACAGTTGAAATAAAACATACCTATATTTTACCTAGTTTAGATAACAACTGACTTTCAGGTTTTACTGACGGAGAAGGTTGTTTTACTTGTTCAATAAATAAAGATAAAGGATTCAGTTTTAATTTTAATATTTCTCAAAAATGAGAGCAAAATGTTAAAATACTAGAACATCTCTGTTCATTATTTAATGCAGGTAAAGTATCCAAATATAGTTCTGATAATGCCTATGAATATAGAATAGGCGGATTAGAAAATTGTAGAAATGTATTTACTTATTTTAATAACTATAACTTAATAACGAAAAAATCTGCTTCATATGTAGCATGAAAAGAAGTACATGGTGATTTATTAAATAAAAATCACTTAGATCCTATAAAACGAGTTGAATTAAAAGAAAAAGCTAAATTAATTAATAAATTTAATTAAAGTATAGGGAAAAAAAGTCAAGGTTTAACGTATAAGTTATGAAACTCTCAGGACAGATGTAAAAAGATATAAGATCCGTAAGAGTAAATATTCTATATAGAATATACCTTAGATTTAGTTAGTATTTAGCGGATATTACTTGTAACTCTTAAGTATAATGCGTATATAATAAAGTATACGTTATTGTACATGTTAATAGATAACATAAGGAAAAGTTAATATAAATACTAGCAACACTAGTGTTAACGGTCAATGAATATTCTCATTCGAAGACCGTCGGTTATTTAAGTGACCGCTACAGACTGGTTCACTGGTGGGTAGCTGAAATGCTGCTTAATGTACAGTCGGTTTCTTCCGTATTTCCGATATACGCACAAGCCCATGATTATTATATCACTGGTACCTGGATTTAACAAGAGAAAAACAAGTAAGTTAAATTTGAAGAAATGGATTCTTCGGTCAAAAATGGCCCTTTAAATTCAATTTATCGCAACAAACTATAAGCGAGGAGTTCGTTTTATATTTATTAGGTACTATGCACATAAGTTGTACTTTGTTGTACACCGTTATAGTAAAAATCCTAAAAATTTACGATAATTCGCAAGTAACCAACGCGCTTAGCACGCTAGTAGGAACTTCAGAGGCCATACGTTTGTTAAACATAAAATCAATTCATAATCTTAGTAAGTCCCCTAATAGTTTAAGATTTAAACAATGACTAGCCGGATTAATAGACGGAGATGGTTGTTTTTCATTATCTAAAAAAGGTTATGCTAGTTTAGAAATTACAATGGACATTCGAGATGAGTGTGCTTTACAAGCTGTAAAAAACGTTTACGGAGGTTCAATTAAATTAAGATCAGGTGTCAGTGCACTAAGATATAGATTACATAGTAAAGAAGGTTTTCTAAATCTTATTAATGATGTAAACGGTCATATAAGAAACCCTAATAGATTGATACAATTAAATTATATTTGTGTAAAATATGATATAGTATTAAAATATCCTGAAAAGTTGACTAGAGATAATGGTTGATTATCGGGATTTTTCGATGCAGATGGGTCAATTACTATAAAGAGTACAGATGGACAATTATCTATTTCTGCAGGCCAAAAGACATCTGAGTTATTAACACCTTTAGTTGAACAGTTTGGGGGTTATGTCTACATAGATAGAGGTGGAAATGGTTCATTTAAATGATATGTGACTAAGAAAGAAGATGTACTTAACCTGATAGAATATTTTAAAAAATATCCCTCTAGATCAGCTAAAAATAATAGATTGCACTTAGTGCCTAAGATATATGAATTGAAGAGTATGAAAGCTCATACTGCGCCTTCAGGGTCTTTATTAGCTAAAAGCTGAGAGACTCTTATGGCTAAATGAAAAAATTACGGATAAATTATGTTTAAAGATATGGTCCAAACATTTTAGTGTTACACGTTACACACTAAAATGTAGCATCCCGAGGTAAAAATTATAAGCCTCATAATGTTGCTGTATGCTGGAAACACTTCGATATCAAGTTTTAAATACTCCCCTTTCAAAGATATAGTAAAAAAGTTAAAACAATGAAGTCAATCAGCAGGTAACACTTTTAAGGTTAACCTTAAAAGTGGAACCTCAGAGACTATATGCGACAATACTGAAACAATAAAAAATATTTCTATTCATGTGGCTACTCATTTAAAACCCCTAAACGATGAACAATTTGGGCATTATTTAGCTGGTTTGATAGATGGAGATGGGCATTTTAGTAGCGAAGCTACTAAACAACAATTAGTCATTGTATTTAGTTCACCTGACGTTAAATTAGCCTATTATATAAAAGAAGTAATAGGATTTGGTAATGTAAAAAAAGTTAAAGATAAAAATGCTTACTTATATATTATATCTAACAAAGAAGGTTTATTTAGAGTAATTAATTTAATTAATGGTAAATTGAGAACTTTAAATAAATTTAATCAAGTTCTTAATAATATATTAGCTTACCCTACATATGCAAAAGAAAATCTAGAATTTAAAATAAATGATTCTAATAATTTATATAATCATTGAATAGCCGGATTTTCGGATGCAGATGCTAGTTTTCAAATAAAAATTATTACTAGAGATGATAAGCCTAGACCTGAAATTAGATTAAATTACCAAGTAGTACGCTCCGCTAAAAAAGATAATCCTATATTGTTATTATTAAAGGAATTTTTTGGAGGTAATATAGGTTATAGATCAAGTCAGGGTACTTATTATTATGGATCAACTAGTTTTGGTTCAGCTAAAAAGGTGATTAATTATTTTGATCATTTTCATTTACAATCTAGTAAACATATTAATTATCTTAAATGAAGAAAAGCTTATTTACTTATACAAAAAAAAGATCATTTAACGGAAAAAGGGTTAGATAAAATAAGAAAATTCAAAATTTCTATGAATAGAAATTCAGTATAAGATAGAGTCCTAACAAAGATGTAAATCTTTGAGTATTAATTATAATAGATCTAGACATTAAGTTAAACTTCCTAATATTAGTAGGACTAACTCTATGTTTTATTTACGACTATTAAATTAATCAAAATTAATGTTATATATTAATCGTGCCAGCTTTCGGTATAATTAGTACAACTATCTCAACTAATTCAAATAAACCAATATTTGGGTACATAGGAATGGTCAATTGGCCTACGTTAATTAATAATTACGTAAAACCCCTCTATATGCTGGGAACCTCTAACATCTTAAATACTAGAAATAATAAGTATTTCAGTGAAAATTTTAAGGATATTACAATGAGCAATCAGCAGGTAAATAAATTTATATTGTTTATAAAGGAGATTACTCTCTTTATATATTTTATTTTTTATAACCTCAGAGACTACACGAGGGGAATCTTTCAATCTGAAAGATTAAGATATAGTCCAATATTTTATAAAAGTACTCGAAGATCGTTTAATAATGCAGTACCTGTAAATAAAGTATTTAAAAGAAATTACTCTATTGATAATCGTTTACATAAACTAGATCCTAATTGGGTGACAGGATTTGTAGACGCTGAGGGTTGTTTTTCTACAATAATAGAAGTATCTGAGGATCTAAAACGAAAAGTTAGAGTTTCCTTTGAAATAAATTTACACGAAAAAGATGAACAAATCTTGGTAAGTATTAAGTCTTTTTTTGGTGTAGGACAAGTATATAACAGATCAGATAAAAAAATTTCTATATACAGAGTAACTAATGTAAACTACATAAAAGATAATATAATACCTCATTTTATAGAGTACCCTCTTATGAGTAAAAAAGCTCTAGATTTTTTATTATGATCAAAGGTTATAGAAATTATTCTGAACAAAGAGCATCTAAGTGAGGAAGGATTTTTAAAAGTACTTTCTTATTATGCATATATAAACACTGGAGTGTCCAAAAAGGTTCAAAAATACTATCCTAATATTATACCTGCGGATAAACCGGATACGTTTTTACCTGAAACTTTGCATCCTCAGTGAGTATCTGGATTTGTAGCGGGGGATGGAGGGTTTTCTATTTACATTAGATCTGCTAAGGATTATGTAATCTCAGAAAAAGTATCTTGTAGATTTCACATTGCTCAACACATTAGAGACTTAGAGCTAATGAAATTATTCATAAAATTTTTTGATTGTGGTTCTGTAGGAGTAAGATCTAATAAAGCTACACCTAGATGTGACTTTTACGTACAAGATTTTTTTCTTATAGTAGAAAAAATCTTACCTCATTTTGATACTTATCCATTATTAAATTTAAAACAGCAAGATTATCTTTGTTTTAAAGAATGTGTATCTATTATTAAGTCGAAAACCCATTTAACTCGTGAAGGTTTAAATAAAATTAAAAGTTTAAACTTAGAGATGAATTCTAATAGGTTAAAATAATACTTTATTTACGTAAAATATCGCTATGCTATGATGTCTATAGGAATACTAGGATTTATAGTATGAAGTTGTGTTATGGCTTCACCCTATAGTGATATAGGGAGTACAATTAATTTCGCTATATGCTGGAACAGTTTAGTGCTAATTAGTACCTTGTATGGTAAAAATCTAATTAGCTATACTCAATCAGCAGACAATCTGTCCCTGTATTCCTTAAAGGATAACAAACAGAGTGTCTCAGAGACTACACGCGAAACATCTTTTAAATTTTCCGCATTTCATATTTATTATAATACATTATTTAAAAATAAAGACCCTTTATCTGATGAATGATTAACTTGATTTATTGGGTTTGCAGAGGGGGATGGAGCTATTCAAACCTACGATGAGGGTAAAAGAGTTCGTTTTGTTCTTACTCAAAAAGAAAGTGATATACTTCATAAAATACAATTTAAATTTAACATAGGTGTTGTTAAACATTTTCCTCAAGGAAAGAGTGGAAAAAATAATGATTTTTATAGATGAATGGTAGATAACCCTTCACATATTTTACTTTTAGCTTTATTATTTAATGGTAATATAGCTCAAAGCCATAGAATTAAACAATTAGCTCTATGAGTTAATGCTTTAAATAATCGTTTTGGTTCTGAAACTATAAAGTTAAATAATACTCCTGTTCCAGTTACATTACAGGATGGTTGATTATCAGGGTTTACTGATGCTGAAGGATGCTTTAATGTATCTATTACAGCTAACTCTAGATATACATTAGGTCATGTTATAAAAATGCGTTATATATTAGATCAAAAAGATGGTGTTATACTAAATAAAGTATACGAATTATTTGGATTTGGTAAAGTAACATTAAGATCTGGAACTAAGGATGTTTATCGTTATACAGCTACCGGATTTAAAGCATTGCATGATGTGATAGTATACTTTAAATTATTTCCATTACAAACTAAAAAAGCTTTTTCTTTTGAAAAATGATTAATTGTTCATAACCAAGTGTATAATAAATTACATTTAACTGATGAAGGATTATCACAAGTAAGAACTCTGCAAAAACAAATTAATTTAAATAATAGTACGACAAATAAAGTAGGAGCGGCGCTAGAAAAAAAATAATTTATTATTTTTTTTTTAATCGCTACAAAGATGAAGATATAGTCCGACACTTCTTGTGAAAGAAGCATACAGAGCTAGCACCTTGTATGGGTAAATAAAAAAAAATATTTATTAACGGTTTGGCATCACATGTACACAGTTGGATTAGACGTGGATAAACTTGTGTTCACGGTAAAAATCTTGCTATATGCTGGAAACTCTTGATTAAGTAGTCCACTCGTTTTTATAGCGTTAGGCACAATCTACTTATATTTAACAAGACAATCAGCAGGAAACTTTTTTTGTTTTAGTACAATGGCTAAGGCCGCTACTAAAAATACTTATAATAAATGATTTGAATTACCTAAAATATCTGAGCATGTCCCTATTCATAATAGTAATCTTAATGATGAAGAGCTTGGTTATTTTTTAGCTGGGTTAATAGAAGGTGATGGTTGATTCGGTAAGAAAGAACTACATATAGTGTTTTCCGAAAATGATTCATCTTTGGCTTACCTTATTAAAAAACGTATAGGTCACGGTAATATATATAAAATTAAAGATAAAAAAGCTGTGAGATATATTTGTAAAAATAAAGAAGGCTTATCTATTATTTTATCTTTAATTAATGGGAAATTTGTAAGTAATTATAAATATGAACAATTAATTAAACATAATTATAGTGAAGATTTTAATATTAATATATTACCTCCCTTAATGTCTTTATCTTTAGATAATTATTGATTGGCGGGTTTTACTCAAGCTGATGGATGTTTCCATATAAGTGTTGTAAAAAGTAAAACACACAAAGCTGGATATAGTATAAGATTAGAATTTTCTTTAAAGCAAAATGATGTATTACCTTTAAGATTATTATATAATGAATTAGAAATGGGTAATCTTTCTCAATATCATACAGGTGTATGATGTTATAAAAGTACAGGATATAAAACTGCAGCTCATTTAATTAATTACTTTGATAAATATAATATTTTTGCTGGTAAATATGTAGATTATATTAAATTTAGAAAAGTTTATATTATGATAACAGAGGGTAAACATTTAGAAGAGAAAGGTATCAAAAAAATTAAAAGTATTTCATCAAAAGGATCCTCAGAGACAAGCACGCAAGAAATTTAACATATTACGTTAAATTAAGATACTGTCCAAATTACTAAGTTCGACAAGAGCTTACTTTACAGCAGCTACATTAATAATAGCTGTACCTACAGGTATAAAAATATTCTCATGATTAGCTACTTGCTATGGAGGATCTATAAAAATGACACCTTCTATGTTATTCTCATTAGGTTTTGTATTTATGTTTACAATAGGAGGGTTAATAAAAAACCACTTAGCTCTCCCTTTAAAGATCGCTATATGCTGGGAACTTCTGACAATTATACTACTAGAATTATATTCAGTGACAATGTATAATTTTGAACAATCAGCAGGGAACCTACGGGTATTTAATGCTTTAGTAGGACCCTTAGAGACTACACGCGATCCTCGTAATATATTTACGAGAAGATATAGTCCGTGAAATAAAAATGCATTAATAGGCTCCGCCTCTTCATTTAGTAACAATAGTTTTAATTCAAAAACTATTTATAGCTTACGTAACCATTACTCAACTTCTAGTAAAGAAGATAATACAAAAAATTTCGTAGCTTTAGCTGTATTCCCGCCGAAGGCGGGATACACTTCGTTAGTAGCACCACTAAAGATATATTCTCAATTTAAAGAGGATAGATCTTCTATTTTAAAAGAACAAAAAGATAAATCAGGGATTTACTGTTTAATAAATAACATAAACGGGCATTCTTATATAGGTAGTTCTATTAACTTAGCTTCTAGAATGAAAAATTATCTTAACAATACTTTCTTAAAAAGTAGACAAAATGCTAATATGCCCATTGTAAAAGCTTTACTTAAGTATGGTCAATCTAACTTTACTTTACTAATAGTGGAGTATGTAGAACCCCAGGTTTTAACTGTTAGAGAGACTTATTTTATAACATCTATATTGCCTTATTATAATGTATTAAAGCAAGGTTATTCTTCTTTAGGATATAAGCATACAGAAGAAACTAAACAATTATTATCAGAATTGGCTAGTAATAGAGTACATAGTGATACAACTAAAGGTTTAATAGCTAAAGCTTTAACAGGTGAAAATAACCCTTTTTATAATAAAAGTCATTCTATGGAAAGTAAAGTAAGAATGATAGAAGCTAAATCAGCTTATCCTGTTTATATTTATGATTCCTTTAAAAATTTATTGGTTATTTTCCCTTCCGTTTCATCTTTAGCTCATTTAATTAAATCTAATCACTCTACTATTGTTGAGGCTATAAGAGAGCAAACTATATTTAGAGGTGAATGATATTTTACCAATATACCTTATAATATAAGTGATAATCCTTTAATATCTAATTGAACACATAAAGAATGTAAAGAATTAATATTAGATATTAATAATATGAGTCATATTAGAAAAGGAATATTTGTGTACGATACTAATAAAAATTTCATACGTAAGTATGAAGGAGTAACGGATGCACAAAGAGACTTAAATATTAGTCATAGTACAATTAAAAAATATGCTAAAATAGGGGGTTGTTATAATGGTTACATATTTAGTTATGAAAGATTAAATGATTAATGTATTTTATTCGGTTAAAAATTATAAATAGACCCATTAGGGGATCACTGACCTAATGAAACGACAGTGAGTGGTATATTACTATTTTTGGTTTCATTTATTTTATTAAATAAAAATATACTTAATGCTTTGGATAGATTAAGGGCTTCGCCTACTAACAAGGCCTTGAAAATATACGAAAATTTCTATAAAGATAGAAAAGATTTATATAAAGAGTTTAAAGAAGATAAAACAGGATATATTTACATGATAGTTAATAAATTGAATGGTAAATGTTATGTAGGAAGCTCAAGATCAATTAAAACTAGACTATATAACTATTTTAATTTGGCCTTGGCTGCTGCACAAAAAGGAAGACCTATTTCAAGTGCTATTATAAAATACGGGCTTGTTAATTTTGCTTTCATTGTTTTAGAGAAAGTAGATTTAAATGTACATAACTTAGAAGAAAGAGAAACTTTTTGGTAGTCCGTAGGACTCAGCACGCTCTCAATTAATTAAACCTGAATATAATGCAGTGAAGGAAGCAGCTAGAAATATAGGCGTCCCACATCTGCAAGACACTAAGTTAAGAATTTCAAAGAGTAGATCTTCAGCCTCTGTATATATTTACGATGAATTTAAAACACTGTTAGTTATAGTTCCTTCTTTAAGATCACTTGCAGTACAATTAGGAAGTTCTTCTATTAGTATAGCTTTAAAGAGAGCTATGGCAGATAAATCTTTATTTAGATCTTCTTGATATATATCCAATCAACTCTTTAATGAAAACGATAAACCTTTAATGGAGGTTGATTCTATTGAGTATATGAGTTTAATAGAAAAAATGAAGAGTCAAAAACATATTAGAAAAGCCATCTTTGTATTTAAAGATGGAGAATTTCATCCTTCGGCAAAAAATATGATGGAATACTGGCTGCAGCAAAAGCTTTAAATATTTCTCATGATACAATAAGATCTAATATTGAAAAAAATACTACGTACAATGGGTACTTATTTAGTTACCATAGAAGTAACTAATATAATTAAATCGAACACATACACGTGAGTGGTGTTGTGTTAGCTAATGCTTCACTTGATATAGCCTTCCACGATACTTATTATGTAGTTGCTCAAATGGGCCTGAATGGTATATCTTCTTTTAAGTGCTATTTTGCAACTGACTATATGCTGGAAACTGTATTATTTGCATATTGTTTACTATTTATTTATACGGCTTATCTTTATAAATTAGATGTTAGTAAGAATATTTTTCTTTTAAATAGTCAAAATAACAATATAGCAATAAGTTCTGAACTTATGAATACACAATCAGCAGAAAACTGAAAAGGATTCTCAGAGACTATACGTCAGTTACCTGATACTGAAGATTATAAATTTTGAAATTGATTTGCCGGTATAATAGATGGGGATGGAAATTTTGATATTAGAACAAATTCTACTAATAAACAAAGAGTTCTTAAACAAATCAGAATAAAATTACATAATAGAGATATTAGAATTTTAACACACATACAAAATTATTTACATATAGGTAGAATTAGAGCAGATAAAAATAAACCTTATTCAATATATATAGTATCTACAAAAGAAGAGATGAAATATATTTTAGAACATATTAATGGATTAATCAGACTTAAAGTACCAGGTTTTAAAGAAGCTTGTGCTTTATATAATCTAGATTATATTGAAGCTGATTATAATATAAAATTATATGATCCTTATTATGCAGGTTTAATAGATACTGACGGTTCTATAGTATTTAATTATGCTGGAAATAGAATAGAATGTAATTTGGAATTTGAATATAATGAATATTCTTCCAAGTTAAATTTTGATAATACTCTATTAAATTCTAAACCTACTATTATTAAACGTAAAAGATCAAACTCCTTATCCCAAAGGGATCAGCGCGCTTCGCTAGAAAAAGAATTCTCATCTATAACCTTTAAATTTCAAAATGTTAATAATATGTTATTTATATATGATTACTTTATGCATAATAGATTATATTCTGATATTAAATTTTACAGAGTAAGTAAAATTAAACCTTTCATAGAAATTAGGGGATATAAAACATCACCTAAAGGTAGTATAGAACATAAAATATACTCAGATTTCATGATTAATTGAATTAAATATAATAACCCTTTATGATATAAAGTACCTTTTGTTACCAAACATTTGGGGGTTAGCCCTAGTCCATCCATATCCCTTAGGGATCAGGAGGACGAGCAAGCTCCTGAAAATAAATAACATATTAATTACAGGTAAAGATATAGTCCACAATTTTATTAAATACTAAAAATAGCATTTCCACTACGTATTAAGTATGGGAGCTGTATTCGCAATGTTTGCTGGTTGATACTTCTGAATACCTAAAATATTAGGTTTAAATTATAACTTAAATTTAGCTAAAGTTCAATTCTGACTTTTATTCATAGGGGTTTTTCTAAAGGGAAGTACTTTTGTAATGAAGGATAGATTACATAGATGATTTTCTACAAAGCGTAGAAATTCTCAGTTTGATCCTAATCAAGGGTCGTTTGAATTATTTTTTGAAAATGTTAACAAAGAAAAAAGAAATATATATAAAGAATTAAGAAAAAAATCAGGTGTTTATTTGTTTATAAATAACATTACTAATGATTTATATATAGGTAGTAGCACAAATTTAACTAGCAGAATGGTTAGTTATTATTACTATACTAACTCACAAAAACCATCTAAGTTAGTTATAATTAGAGCTATGAAAAAATATGGTTTAGATAATTTTTCTTTGGCAATTATAGAATTATGTGAAAAAGATCTTTGTTTAATATTAGAACAAAAATGAATTGATCATTATACACCTAAATATAATGTTTTAACTGTAGCTGGCAATTCATTAGGTTACAAACATAGTATCGACACAATTACTAAATTAAAAGAAAAACTAAGCAAAGAGAATCATCCTAAGTTTGGTAGTGTGACTTCAACTGAGACAAAGAAAGCTATTAGTGACAGTATAAAGTATTTTTATACAGAAAATAGCCATCCAAGTAAAGGATTGAAAGGTTCATTAGCTCCTCAATATGGTATAGGAGGTAAATTCGTCTATTGTTATAATAGACAAGGTGAAGAATTGATTTTCCCTTCCATAAATGGAGCTAGACAACACTTCAAAGTTAGATGAACTCTTGTAAAAAATAATATTGATAAAAATGAATGAATAACTCTTAATGGTGAAGATTGATTAATACAATCTATCCCTAAACAAAATTAATTTGATTAGCCCCTCCCAATCCTTCTATATGCTGGAAACTCTCATAAAGCTTAAGTACTTATTAAATAAGTAAAAATCTTAAGTGTATCTAGACAATCAGCAGGAAACCAAAGTAACAACACATGTTATTAGTAGGATCCCCAGAGACTTCACGAAGGAGGTTATTTTAATTAATTAAAATAATCAATATATAGTCCACACAATATGTAATCTTACATTCTTCCCTCAACATTTCTTAGGTTTACAAGGAATGCCTAGAAGAATTAGTGATTATCCTGATGCTTTTGCAGGTTGAAATTTAATAAGTAGTATAGGTTCTATAGTAAGTGTAATAGCTGCATGATTATTCTTATATATTGTATATTCACAATTAGTAGAAGGAAAAGTGGCTTCTAGAAATCCTTGATTAACTCCAGGATTCTACACAGACGTATTACAAGCTAATTTAAATAGAAGCTACACTAGTTTAGAGTGAGGATTATCAAGCCCACCAAAACCTCATGCATTTGTAAGTCTACCTTTACAAAGCTAAAATCAGTACGTAATACGCCGTACGCCTATTTATATCTAGCTTTTCATAACAAAGCAGTAACCATATTCCCGGCGAATATCCCCACTTCGTCGGGATTAGACGAATAAAAAAAAATATATTTTTTTAGAGCGGACTTCGTTCGCGCCGCCAGACGAAGTCTAGCGCCATATTCCCTCCGGGAATTCGGGAATTAGGGGGAGGCTAGCGAAGCTAGCCTCCCTGCCTACTCGCTGGGTATATTAACGCTACATAGTACGTATAATATTCCTAGCTTTATATAGCTTGCTAATTAGTTGTATAGCCTGCTTTTCGTATTACCTAATTCCCGAATTCCCGAATTAGGATACACTTCGTTAGGGGTACACTTCGTTAGGGAATCGGGCAAGGCCGATTCCTCGTATACATGAAAAGCTAGATTTAAGTCTCATTAGCTCAATGGCAGAGCAGAATACTTCTAATATTTAGATCTTAGTTCGAGTCTAAGATGAGATAGGTATAGAGAAATCTATATTATAAAGATAATAAGTAGTCTATTAAATCAATAAAGAAAATTTTTTTATCGGCTATTTTTGCTTCTAGATCATAATATTTAATATCTAGCTTAGCTGGCTTAGCTAAAGCTATAAAGCTAAAGCACGAATTATAGAAGGAGGGTACGACTTCGTATAAATAGGAGTACGCTTAGATATAAAAAAAAAATAGCCAGCTAAAGCTACTCTTTTGTGTGCGCGTAGGCTGGGACTATTCGTGGAGAGCATCTTCGCCCTCGAGTAAGGGGTCGGTAGTCCTACGGACCAGGAAGCTCGATTCGTTCCACTAACGAAGTGTATGAATGCCACCCTATTTTTTTTACTAGTATTCCCTCCTGATCCCTAGCTTGCGTAGCAAGCTCGGGATATGGATGGGAGAGACTTCGTCTACGCAAGCTCGCCTAGAACAAAGTTCCTCCTTGCCATAAACTAAACGTATTAGATTATTCTATAAATAGTTTAATATATAGTATATAAGAGCTAGCTAGAACGAAGTCCGCTCTTATATACTTTTTATTTACCTACGAGTGACGCGTTGTGCACGTATTATAATTAAATTACAACAATAAAAAATATGAAGGCAAAAGCCCTAAAATTAATTAATCTTTTAACATATAAAGATATAGATATACCTAGACCTCATGTCTTTGTGAATCTTCCGTTAAAAAGTACGGTTTCACCGGTAGAGCTTACAGATATAACTTTAAAGATTAATGAACTATTACCTCAACTTTCTGATTTTATAAGTCAATTTCACAGTATCATCTTGACTAATAATATAAATGTTATAACAGATGCAGGCGGTAATATGTCATTAGATGTTCCTGGTACTATGTCGGACACTGATGCAGATAAATTTAGTAGAAGAATAAGTATTATTGATCGTTTAATAACAACACGTGGTCAAGAAATAAATGATTTATTACAGAAAGGATTAGAAATAGAAGGTAAATTAAAGAAAGAAAATGTTAACTATACTTCGCAAATATTAGATAAAGTCAATGAATTTAAGAGATTAAATGCTTCTTATAAACATTAATAGCTCTAACTTTAGCTTTATTCTTCTGTTATTTATCTAGTAGACGAAGTCTAGAGCTACGCCCTAGACTATTCCATCCTTCGGAGGAATTAGCAAGCTCTAGACTTCGTCTACTCCTCCCCCTAATTCCCGAATTCCCGAATTCCCTAATTCCCTAATTCCCTATTCCCTATTCCCGGCTAGCCGGGAATAGGGAATCGGGAATCGGGAATGGGGAATCGGGAATCGGGAATATGGCTACTGCTTCGTACACTAATTTAGTATTATTAATATTATAAGATTAAACAAAACAAAATAAAACATAGCTAGCTTACTATATTTATGCTTAGCTTATTTCTAGTTTGATATTTCATATCCCTACGGGATCAGAAATTAGCAAGCTCTATTTAGGGACGAGCATGCGCCGTATTTTCGAGCTTGCGGATCCCGACCTTCGCCCCCGGAGGGAGAGACTTCGTCTACAGCAAGCTCGGGATATGGATATGAAAATCGCCAACGGCGCTAGCTCGCAATCTAGAAAAATTTTTAGTGGTTTCTGACTCCTAATCCCGGAGGGATATTGAGCCGGAATTAGGGGAGGGGTAATATTCGTTACACGGAGAGACTTCGTCTACGTAAGCTCTAAAATAAATAACTTTATTTTAGAGCTTGCGGATCCCTGCGTAGCTGGGATATTACTCCTTCCTGCCTCCTACTAGCTATAGAAATCTGCCTAGTGAGTTAGCACACATTAACAAAGAAAGATGTAGTGCTTCCTTCGGAGCACTAGCAAATAAAAAAAAAATGAATTATTCTCCTACTATTATTTCAATAATTGAAAATATAATATTAATGTTACCCGCTTTATTAGTGGTAGCTTATGTAACTGTAGCGGAAAGAAAAACTATGGCAAGTATGCAAAGAAGACTTGGTCCTAACGCAGTAGGATATTACGGTCTTTTACAGGCATTTGCAGATGCTTTAAAATTAATCTTAAAAGAATATGTAGCTCCTACACAAGCTAATTTAATACTATTTTTCTTAGGACCTATAGTGACATTAATATTTGCTTTATTAGGTTATGCAGTTATTCCTTACGGTCCTGGACTATCATTAGGGGATATGGAATTAGGAATATTGTATATGTTAGCTGTTTCAGGTTTAGCTACTTATGGAATTTTATTAGCCGGGTGAAGTGCTAATAGTAAGTATGCTTTCTTAGGATCTTTAAGAAGTACAGCTCAATTAATTAGTTATGAATTAGTGTTAAGTTCTGTATTATTAATAATAATAATGATAACAAATAGCTTAAATTTAAATATAAATGTACAATTCCAAAAAATAGTATGATTAGCTTTACCTCTATTCTGTATATTAATAATATTCTTTATAGGTTCTGTGGCAGAGACTAATCGTGCACCATTTGATTTAGCAGAGGCTGAATCTGAATTGGTAAGTGGATTTATGACAGAACACGCTGCAGTAATATTTGTCTTTTTCTTCTTAGCTGAATATGCTAGTATTGTATTAATGTGTATATTTACTAGTATTTTATTTTTAGGTGGTTATTTATTAGAATTTGACATTGTATATTGATTTGACTTATTAAATTATATATATGCATATATTTTCGATATAAACTGAATTACATCTTTAGAATATTTTAAATTAAGAGGAATTTTGACTAGTTCTTCTGTAGATGGCTTTTTACATAGTATAACTTTAGGTATAAAAAGCTCAATAATGGTATTTATATTTATCTGGGTAAGAGCTTCATTCCCTAGAATACGTTTTGACCAGTTAATGTCATTCTGTTGAACTGTGTTATTACCTATTTTATTTGCTTTTATAATATTAATTCCTTGTTTATTATATATATTCGGAATAACTGTAGTAAATGTGAACATGTTTTAGTAATTTTAGTAATTTTAGAGCCTGCTGATTCCCGCCTTCGGCGGGAATAACGTAGAAAAAAATACTGCATAGTCCTCCGGACTCAAGAAGAATATAGTCCTCCGGACTCAGCAAACACATAGAGTTAATCCATATTCCCGATTCCCGGCGTAGCCTCCCACTGGGTGGCATTCTTCAGGGGGGGGGCGAAGCTCGGGAATATGGATGGTATTATATATAAGCGTTCTACCAATATTATTGTTTGCTAGGCTATTCCCGATTCCCGATCCCATATTCCCGAGCTTCGCCCCCTAGTCCTACGGACCAGCAAGCTCGGGGGGCGAAGCTCGGGAATATGGATAAGTGCATAGCAGCAAGCTAAGGCAGGAATAGTGGAGGTAGAACAAGCAGCTACTGCTGTATTAACTCTTTATGATAAAGAGTATCAATAGCATACTCTTTATCATAAAGGCCATGAGACACATGTATATAGGCGGACATAGTAAATTATTTGAAGAGCAATAAATATCAATCTTCAACATATGTTATTATCCTCGTTAATTATTACACCTCTACTAGGGACAATGGTTGTAGCTAGTTCAGGATCATATAAAAATTCAGAGTTATTTACTAAAACGATTGCGCTTACTACTAGTGTTATAAATTTAATTATATCATTAGTTATGTTTATTTTATTTAATAACAGTACTAATCAATTTCAATTTGTACAAGAACACTACAATGTACAACTATTCGACATTTACTTGGGTGTAGATGGTATCTCTATATATTTTATATTATTGACTACAATAATAATGCCTATAGCATTATTATCTAATTGAGATTCTATAAAAGAAAATGTAAAATCTTATTTAATAATTATGTTATTATTAGAAACATTATTATTAGCAGTTTTTATGAGCTTAGACATAATGTCATTCTATATATTCTTTGAATCTATATTACCTCCTTTATTTATATTAATAGGTTTATATGGATCAGATAATAAAGTAAGTGCGAGCTACTATTTATTTTTATATACGCTGTGAGGTTCTTTGTTTTTACTACTGTCGATTTTAAGTACATCTTCTATAATGGGTAGTACAGATTTTGATACTTTATTTAAACTAAATTTTGAATATAAAACTCAAATATTCTTATTTATAGGAATATTTATATCATTTGCTGTAAAAACTCCTACAATATTTTTAAACAATTGATTATTAAAAGCTCACGTTGAATCTCCTTTAGGTGGAAGTATTGTATTAGCCGCAATAGTATTAAAATTAAGTCTATACGGTGTATTTAGATTAATATTACCTATATTACCTAAAGCTTCTTTAGATTATACTTTTGTTGTATTTACTATAGCGGTAATTACAATTATATATGCTAGTTTTAGTACACTAAGAACAACAGATGTAAAAGAACTAATAGCATATAGTTCAGTCTGTCACGCTTCAGTTTATTTAATAGGAGTATTTAGTAATACTATGCAAGGATTAGAAGGAAGTGTGATATTAGGTTTAGCCCATGGGTTTGTGTCAAGTGGTTTATTTATATGTGCAGGTGGAATATTATACGATAGAACAGGTACTAGACTTATATATTTTTATAGAGGAATTACTCAATTAATGCCTATATTTGCTATATTATTCTTTATATTAGCTTTAGGTAATTGTGGTGCTCCATTAACTTTAAATTTTGTAGGTGAATTTATGTCACTTTATAGTATAATAGAAAGATTACCTGTATTAGGTGTTTTCGCTTGTTCTTCTGTAGTATTTTCTGCAGCCTACACTATATATATGTTTAATAGAATATCTTTCGGAGGTTCTTTCACTAGATTTATAGAAGAAAGTATATACGATGTAAATAAAAGAGAATTTATTTTATTATTTATATTAGTATTATTTACAGTTGTATTGGGTGTATATCCTTCTTTAATTTTAAACGTATTAGATTATTCTATGAATAGTTTAATATATAGTATATAAGGTTAGCTTTAGCAAACCTATAGCCAAGCTAGCTAGAACGAAGTCCGCTCTTATATACTTTTTATTTACCTACGAGTGACGCGTTGTGCACGTATTATAATTATCATAATCAAAATTAATATGCCACAATTAGTACCTTTTTATTATATGAATGAAGTAGTATTTGCTTTTGCTATAATAGTATTTATTCTATACGTATTATCTAAATACATATTACCAAGAATAGTGCGTTTATTCTTATCACGTATGTTTATTAATAAAATATAATATATATTAAGGGGAGGAGGGCGCTAGCTCTTCATAGAAGGCTATACATATCTCGCTCTTAGCTAGCTTACAGCTAAAGCTAAAAGCTAGCAAGCTCATACCTATTTTGCCAATATTTAGCTTTTTAAAGATTTATATATTATAGTAGTAATAATACTACTAGATGTTTTCTATAGAAAAACAAAATTTATTCTTTGCGCAAGCTAAAGAAATAAGAAGTCCTTTAGATCAATTTGAAATAAGAGACATATTAAATTTAGAAGTTTTAGGTGGTAACTTACATCTATCTTTAACTAACATAGGATTATATTTAACAATAGGAGCTTTAATTATATTAGTTTTAAGTATAGTTTCAACTAACTATAATAAATTAGTTAGTAATAACTGATCAATAGCTCAAGAATCATTATACGTAACTATACATAATATAGTTACAAATCAAATAAACCCTAAAAATGGTCAAATTTATTTCCCATTTATATATACTTTATTTATATTTATATTAATAAATAATTTAATGGGTATGGTTAACAGGAGCCTTTATATTTTATCATTATTTATCTCAAACATGTTTGAAGTATCAGGATTACATAGTAAACCTATATTTCAAGTACAATCATATTCTTCTCTTAACTCTGACTCTCAGCCAGATACACAAATAAACATATCTAAGGATAGTCCTAGATATAGTTTTAACAATAAAAACACCTTCTACCTTAATCCTGATTATCTTACAGGGTTTGTAGATGGAGAAGGTTGTTTCTCGCTTTCTATATTTAAAAAAGACAGAAGCTTAACTGGTTGACAAGTTAAGCCTATCTTTAGTATATCTTTACATAATAAAGATATTAAATTATTAGAAGCTATTCAAAGAACTTTTAAAACAGGAAAGATCTATAAACATGGAGTTGATTCTATGCAATATCGTGTAAGTTCTTTAAAGAATTTACAAATAATCACAGATCATTTTGATAGTTATCCTTTAATATCTCAAAAGAGAGCTGATTATCTTTTATTTAAGCAAGCTATAGCTATAATAAAGAATAAAGAGCATTTATCTCTAAAGGGTATATTGAAGTTAGTAGGAATTAAAGCTTCATTAAACTGAGGTCTATCAGATAAGTTTAAAGAGAGTTTCCCTACTGCAAAAGCAGTAGTGAGACCTTCAGTAAGATATAACACTTTAAATGTTAAGATTAAAAACTTAAATTGAATTAGAGGATTTATAGACGCTGAAGGAAGTTTCCAAGTTATAACTCAAAATAATAGAAATGTTAGTTTAAGATTTTCATTGACTCAACATATTAAAGATGAAGAGTTGTTAAAGGATATAACTACTTATCTAAACTGTGGTAGATATTACAAATCACCAGGACGTGATGAAGGTCAATACTTAGTAACAATCTTTTCAGATATAAATGATAAGCTAATACCTTTCTTAAACGAATATCCATTATTAGGTATTAAACAATATGATTACTTAGATTTTGCACAAATAGCCGAACTAATAAAATCTAAAGCCGATTTAACGGATGAAGGATTAGAAAAGATAAAGTTAATTCAAAGTAATATGAATAGAAAGAGAATAACAATAGAAGAATAGATAAATGTTTAGATAATTCTAATATCATAGATAAATAATAATAATAATAAAATATAATAAATTTCACTATATGCTGGAAACTTCTAATGCCTTTAGGTACCAATACTGGTGAAAATCTTAAAGGATGAAACAATGAACTATCAGCAGGAAACCAAAATAACAAGCGATAAAAAAAAATAGGCGTATCCCCACTTCGTCGGGATAGACGAAGTCTCAGCAGGCTAGGCAAAGCTGCTCTATTTATTTTTTTTTTCTGCCTCGTTATGAGTAGGATCCTCAGAGACTACGTGTGAAAGATCACTTAACACAGTTTTAAAATAACAACTAAGTGATTAAGATATAGTCCACCGCGGTAAGTCTATAAGACTTACTGTATTGTCCATACAGCTTTGCTTCTACAGCCCATTTTGCGTTAACATTTGCTCTTAGTTTCACAATAGTATTAGGTGCAACTATATTAGGATTCCAAAAACATGGTTTAAAATTCTTTTCTTTATTAGTACCTGCTGGTTGTCCTTTAGCACTTTTACCTTTATTAGTGACTATCGAGTTCATATCATATCTAGCGAGAAACGTTTCATTAGGTCTTAGATTAGCCGCGAATATCACTGCGGGACATATGCTATTAAGCATCTTGAGTGGGTTTGTTTATAATATAATGAATTCAGGATTTATCTTCTTTATTTTAGGATTAATACCTTTATTATTTATTATAGCATTCTCAGGTCTTGAATTAGCTATAGCCTTTATCCAAGCGCAAGTGTTCGTGGTATTATCAAGTTCTTATATAAAAGACGGATTAGATTTACATTAAGCTGTACGAGTTTAGTATAAGAAAAATATCAATGTATTTAGCATAGCAGTTTATTAAATTAAATTGTGAGGGTGGGATGGATTTGTTACTTCGTAACAAGGGGCATAAATATAAAATATCATCTTTAAAGGTGTAAATACCTTGCCAGAAATGTATCTTTAGGTCTTAGATTAGCAGCTGGTCACATGTTATTAAGCATATTAAGTGGTTTTGTTTATAATATAATGAATTCTGGTTTTATATTCTTCATTTTAGGATTAATACCTTTATTATTTATTATAGCCTTTTCAGGTTTAGAGTTAGCAATAGCCTTCATCCAGGCGCAGGTGTTCGTGGTACTATCTAGTTCTTATATAAAAGACGGATTAGATTTACATTAATATTTGTAGCGATAGACGAAGTCTCTCCCTATCCGAAGGATATGCTGGCTAGGCTGATTTCGAAGAAATATGCCTATATAAAAAAAAAGATAAAAATTTAGTATTTTCGAGCTTGCGCTAGCTTGCGTACCGAAGGATATGAAAATCTGCAAGCTCTTACGAGCTTGCTGATTCCCGGCTACGTCGGGAATAGGAAATCGCGCTAGCTCGAGACTTCGTCTACCGTAGGGTGAGACTTCGTCTACGCAAGCTCTCTATAAAAAAAAATATATTTTTTTTTTACTCGTTCGCCCCCTCCGAAAATACCAGAGGAGGGAACTTCGTTCGGGCTAAAAATATCGAAGAAAGAGTAGGCAGGAGTTCCAAAAGCTCCACTAGACTATTCCTACGAATATTTTTAGTAGTCCTACGGACTCAGCAAGCTAGAGCTTGCTAGTACTAATCCGGCTCCGCCGGATATGTACTACGAAAAAAATCCAGCAATAAAAAAAATAAAGAACTTTATTTTTTTTATTTTTACTAGACTTCGTCTACTCGCCCCCCAGGGGCTATTCGTTATTAGTACTAAGTGTTTATATTGAGGAAAGTTATAAGAACAATAACAATTTATCCTGAAGGCGCTATTCGTTTCAGGAATTAGCACCCAGGAAATTAATAAAAGTTATATGATGTATAGGAAGAAAATAATACAAAATTATTTATATAATTTATATGAAAAACCGCGAGCAACTAGCATTTTATAGAAAATTATCTGTTTTAGTAAAATTCACAGTAAATAGCTTATATGTTTTTACCTTAGTCAATGGATTTAGATCCATTAGTGATATATGAATAGTTCTATATCCGAAAAAAAAGTAAAAGTAAAAGTTGAGTTTGGTGATGGCTCTGATTGAATGCTGTCCAAGTGCTTGACACATGCTAATCGTACGTTTTAATTGATAAATTAAAAAGTGGTGTACAGGTGAGTATAATGATATTCTTCGCCGGCCTTAAAGTGGAGGTAAATCCTTCATAATAAATAAAGGAAAGATATAATAAAAAAAAATTAGGGTATAGACAAGGACAAGTGTTGAGGGGGGAAAACCCTCAGCAAGTTGACTCCCTTATATATTTTTTTTTGCTCTTTTTTTTCTGCTTTAAGAGGATAATAAATATCTTCGAGATAGGTAGTAGTTAAGGTGATGACTTAACTAGCCTTAAACTCTCGTAGTCGAATCTGAAAGGTTGATCGACCACATTGGGTCTGAAAAAACCCCAATGCAAGTTAGTACAGCAGTGAGGAATCTTGGTCAATGGCCTAACGGCTGAACTGGCAACTTGGAGAAGTGGCAAGTCTTCCAGTATGGGGAGCAAACAGCTATGGGTCAAGCCCGATACCTTTAAGAGAAGTCTTATTGTGAGGGCGAGTTGTATAACACCATAGGGCTGGCCGTCCCATATGAAAAGATTTTATTAGAATTGAATGAAACTTTGTTTATATATTGATAATGACAGTATATATATCGTGTCTTGACTAATTGCGTGCCAGCAGTCGCGGTAATACGTAAGAGACTAGTGTTATTCATCTTAATTAGGTTTAAAGGGTACCCAGACGGTCTATATAGCTTATAAAATGTTAGTATAAGACTAGAGTTTTATGTAAGAGGGCAGTACTTGAGGAGGAGAGATGAAATTTCGTGATACCAAAGGGACTCTGTAAAGGCGAAGGCAGCCCTCTATGTAAAAACTGACGTTGAAGGACGAAGGCACAGAGAACAAACAGGATTAGATACCCAAGTAGTCTTTGCAGTAAATGATGAATGCCATAGGTTAGATCTATATTTCTATTATAATAATACATTTCTATTATTTATTCTAAAACGCATTCCTTATATAGCTTCGCGCTATAATATATTTTATATATAGTGCAGCAGAAATTAGAAATTTTTGTATCTGGTCTATAAATGAAAGTGTAAGCATTTCACCTCAAGAGTAATGTGGCAACGCAGGAACTGAAATCACTAGACCGTTTCTGACACCAGTAGTGAAGTATGTTGTTTAATTCGATGATCCACGAAAAACCTTACCACAATTTGAATAATTTTATTACAGGAGTTGCACGGCTGTTTCCAGTTAATGTTGTGAAACTGTGGTTTCCATGAAATTAACGTAATCCCTGGCTTTATTTTTTTTATTTACGATAAAGCATTCAGTCCTGGAAATTTGGAAAGAAAAAGGGGACAAAGACAAGTCATCATGGCCTTGATATTGTGGGCTATAGACGTGCCACATATACCTAAACAAAGAGATGCGAAAATGTGAATTTAAGCTAATCTCAAAAAATAGGATATAAATTTTAAGGATTGTAGTCTGAAATTCGACTATATGAATAAGTAATTACTAGTAATCGTGAATCACCATGTCACGGTGAATAGACCTTGGATTGGTACTAACCACTCGTCACATGCTGAAAGGGGCATGCGCAATAAGTTTGCTTTCTTAGTAACAAGTAAAAAAAACAAATAGGTTTTATATATTCTTTTATTGGGAATCTTCGTATGCGTGGCTCTAATTAGTGTTAAGTCGAAATACGGTTCGGGTAGTGGAAGTTGCCCGGGATTAATTAATATTAACCATAAATATATATAATATAAGCGCAAGCATGAAAAAAAAATCTCTTTTTTTTTCCGAGCTAGCGCCTATATAAAGGAGGGTTCCTTTATTGGTAAGAAGGGTTGAGCTGTAAACTCAATAGCTATTGCTTTTAAGAGTTCGAATCTCTTGTCTCCTAGAATTAGTAACTTAATTAGGTAAAGGACTTCCTTGTCACGGAAGTAGATGTCGGTTCGATTCTGATCTAATTCGTATAGTAGCATACATAGCATACATAGCAGCTAGCTTGCTTTTATAGAGAAGTGCTAGCTTTTAGCTTGCACTATTACTGCGAGGCAAACGAGAGGTAAGGCTAGCTTCGCTAGCCCTTTCGGAGCTAATGCAGGAAAAGTTTCCATAGGTAGGGTAAGATATTTGCTAAGTATTATGTTTTATACATTTAGGTGTTCGAATCACCTCTTTTCCGTAGTCTCCATGCGAGCTTCGCTCGTATATGGGCTAGCGAAGCTAGCCTCTTTATTTTTTTTTATTGCTTGAGCCTCTATAGCTCAACGGTAGAGCATAATACTGTTAATATTATGATAGATGTTCGATTCATCTTAGGGGCTTTTAACTTGTGTACAAAACTACAAGATTTATAATATATAATATATATGACAAATTTAATAAGAAGTAATTTTCAGGATCATCCATTCCATTTAGTGTCACCATCTCCTTGACCACTGTATACAAGTATTGCTTTATTTACAGTAACAGTGAATGGAGCATTATCAATGCACTTATTTAGCAACAGCTATATAGTGTTTTACTTATCATTAATTACATTAGTAGCATCTATGGCTTTCTGATTTAGAGATATAATAGCAGAGGGTAAACTTAAATTAAATACTATAGTCCTTCGGACTCAGCAAGCTCTAAATTATTATTTGAATATTGCACAAAAAATTCCTTCTATCCATTTAGAAGAGGCTTTATATACATATAGAAATAAAAACAATACTACAATTTTCACTAATAATAATAACTTAGGTTATTATTTAGCAGGTCTTTTAGAAGGAGACGGTTCCATTTCTCTTCCTTCGACCAATACTGGAGTTACAAGTTTAAATAGAGTACTTAATCCTAGAATAGTATTTACTTCCCATATTAATAATATAGGTATGTATTCATTTATACAATCAGAATTAGGTAATATAGGACGTTTTCAAGGCGCTAGCTCTTCAGGAGAAAATATTCTTCGTTATATTATTGGAGATATAGAAAGTATTATTCTTTTTATAAATTTAGTACACGGAAAACTTAGAACACCAAAAAACCAGAGATTTAATGATTTAATCAATTTTATGAACAATAAATATGATTTAAATATATCGGAAAGTTTATTAGATAATTCTAGCTTTACAGATAATAGTTGATTATCCGGTTTTAGTGAAGCAGATGGACATTTCGGAATTAAATATGTAGGGGGCAGAGCTTGCGCAGCGATTTTCGCGGCTCCTAATCCCGCAGGGATATCGACGAAAATACGTAAACCTAAATCTGAAACCCGTAAAAGATCTGTAAGTGAAAATATTTCTTTGAAATTTAGATTAGATCAACGTTTATATGATAAAGCTACATCAACCTCGATGAAACCTTTTATGGAAAATTTAGCTTTATTTCTTAATGCTAATTTAAAAACATATAAAAATAATACCAATTCGGAAGTATTATCAGTTAGTATACAATCTATAAAAAATGTAAGTTTTCTTATAGATTATTTTAATAAATTTCCTTTAATAGGAGATAAACTTACTGATTTTAAAAAGTGAGAAATAGTATATAATATGATAATACTTAAACAACATCTTACTGAAGAAGGTAGATTGAAAATAAAAAATCTATTGGTTAAATAGAGCTCTAGACTTCGTCTAGCCTTAATAATAATAATTTAATGTATATGTGCTCTCTTTAAATTTAACAAATTGCTGGAAAATCCTAAAATTAGGCTAATCAGCAGGAAACTAAAAGACGGATAAATATCTTTTAGGGTCTTCAGAGACTAGACATTAAAAATTAATGCGTTAGTATTCCCTACCCCCTACGGGGCTTAAGGGAGAGACTTCTCCTTAGCCTGCGTACCCGAGACTTCTAATTTCGAATAAATATGTATTTCATATCCCTTACGGGATCAGAAATTAGAAGTGGGTCCGCCTGGGATATGTCCAGGCGGACCCACCACTCCGTCGTCGGCGGAGAGTACACTTCGTTAGGGGACTACAGCAAGCTCTCCTTTTAGGAATACTAACCCATTAATTAAGGTATAGTCCAAAAAATATAGAAATATATTTATAATATCTATCGACATATTTAGGAAATCATACATTATCAGTGCAAAAAGGATTAAATCTAGGAGTAATACTATTTATAGTATCTGAAGGTTTATTTTTTGTAGCTATCTTTTGAGCATTCTTCCATAGACAAAATGCATTGTGGATAAGAACCAAACTCCGGGGAAACCCTAAAGCTCTAATAACTAAGCTATCTGTCGAAAGACTTATAGTGGCCTCATTAAGGACTGAGGGTATAGTAACATCATTAGAGATTATTGGCTTAAGCCAATGAATGGGCTATCGCGGATCTAAATCAGATAGTTTTATATCTGTAAAAGAGCAACGAGCAGACGGTTCTTCAATATTTTCTAAATATTGTAAGGTGTGCTCTGAGAGCCAGGGAAACTTGGTTTTTATACATCAACAAAAAGATGTTAATACTGTTATATCTACTACTACTCATAGAGTACGTAGTAGATATACAAAAAATATTCTATGTGCTAGTAGCACGAATATCATTCAAAAATCTTTATTTTCTACCAATACCTATTCCCAATTCCCACAGGGAATTAGGGAATCGGTATTTAATACTTCACCTTTAACATTAAATCCTAATTATGTAACAGGGTTTACTGATGGAGAAGGATGTTTTTTTGTAGGGATTAATCAAGACGTAAAATTTAAAACTGGTTACAGAGTAAAAGCTACGTTTCAAATAGGTCTTCATGAAAAAGATCTCGCTCTGTTGGAACAAATAAGATTATTCTTTGGGGTAGGTAAAGTTACTAAGTTGGGAGCAGAATCTGTTCAATACAGAGTATCAGGTCTAGATGATTTAAATACTATTATTTATCATTTTGATAACTACCCTTTACTAACTCGTAAACATTCTGATTATATCTTCTTTAAAGAAGTTATAAATTTAATGAAACAAGGTAAACATCTTACTTTAGAAGGTTTAAACAGGATAGTATCCATTAAATCTACACTAAATAATGGTGAATTATCTGACTCTTTAAATTTAGCCTTTCCAAATTTAAAACCAGCTTTGAGATCAGAAGTCCCAAGTAGAGATATGCAAGATTTACACTGATTAGCTGGTTTTACTGATGCTGAAGGATGTTTCTTCATAGCATTAAAGAAATCACCAGCGTCTAAACTAGGTGAAACTGCCTGATTAAGGTTTATTTTAACTCAACATAGTAGAGATAAAGAACTTTTGGAAAGTTTAATACAAACTTTGAATTGTGGTAGATACATAGTTAAACCAGACTGTGGTGAGTTTATAGTTGAAAAGTTTACAGATGTTAGGGATAAAATAATTCCAATATTTGAAAAGTTTAAATTGCGCCATGGGGGAGCCAAATCTTTAAATTATGAAGATTTTAAAAAGGCGGCACTTCTTATAGGTAATAAAGCTCATTTAACTAGAGAAGGGTTAGATGAAATAAAGAAAATAAAAGGTAGAATGAATAAACAAAGAAAAGCAGTATTAAATAAAGGTGTATAAAATTTAAATCCATATAAGTATACTTATGTTACTATGTAGCATAAGTATACAAATAAATAAAAAATGAGTGCATTAACACCTACTGTAGAATTAGGAGCTCAATGACCACCTATGGGTATAGAACCTGTAAACCCGTTTGAATTACCATTACTTAATACAGTAATTTTATTATCTAGTGGAGCAACTATTACTTATGCGCACCACTCATTAATAAAAGGAGAAAGAAAAGGAGCTTTATATGGTTCTATCTTTACAGTTCTATTAGCTTTAATATTCACTTTCTTTCAAGGGGTAGAATATAGCGTTTCTTCATTTACTATTAGTGACGGTGTATTTGGTACATGTTTCTTCTTCGGTACTGGGTTCCATGGCTTCCACGTTATTATAGGTACAATATTCTTATCAGTGGCTTTATGAAGAATATATTCATACCATTTAACAGACCATCATCATCTTGGTTATGAAGCTGGAATATTATATTGACATTTTGTAGATGTAGTTTGACTATTCCTATACGTAACAATGTATTACTGAGGAAGTTAGTTTTAATCTATAGATATTAATTTAATAAAAAAATATATATAATTTATTACACTTCTAATTTCGAAGAAATACAGCAAGCTCGACATAAGTTATATATATAAAGATTTAATGGTATAAGGGGGTTCGATTCCCCCAAGATCTTAGAATTAGCTATGTAAAAACATGGCTTTAGTTACAAATCTAACAACATTAATTGTTATTCTTCTTTAAAAAATCCAGATAGAGCTTCTGGACTACTCATCAGCAAGCTCAAAATAATTTCTAATAGTTGAGTAGCTTTAGCTTGCGCAGCACAACGACTAAAAAGGTAGATTTTCTATCTTGCAAATTTTGTTGTATATTATATTACATATTATACAAATGATATAGTCTAAACAATAATGAGAATTATTGCTAATATTTTTTATTTGTACACGTTATTATAGGTACAATATTCTTATCAGTGGCTTTATGAAGAATATATTCATACCATTTAACAGACCATCATCATCTTGGTTATGAAGCTGGAATATTCTACTGACATTTCGTTGATGTAGTTTGACTTTTCTTATACGTATCTATGTATTATTGAGGTTCTTAATTTATTATACTGGAGGGACTATCCAGAAGAATGCCCCCCACTTCGTTGGGATAGACGAAGTCTCAGCAGGCTAAGGATAAGCTACTAGAAAAAAAATGTCTTTTTTTTTACTGCTGCTGAGACTTCGTCTATCCAAGGAGGCTAGCTTCGCTAGGGAGAGGCTCTCCCACATATTTACAGCCGATAAGTTTAAGTCTTAATTAAGGCGGTAATCTATTTTATATAGATAAATTTGATAAAATATTCTTCTGGACTACTCATCAGCAAGCTCGAGACTTCGTCTACCAGAAAAAAAAAAAATAAAGGGATAGGCTTCGCCTAGGCTTCGCCTATTCCTTATTTTTTTTTACTGCTCGAGACTTCGTCTACGCAGGAGCAAGCTCCAGGATTAGCACTAGCAAGATATAATTTTATTGCTATCCTAAATATTAGGTTAATATAAGTATAAAAAATACAATGTATTATCAACTTCTAGCTACACCTGAGATTTTCTCGAATGGATATTTAACAGGATCCTTAGATATAATTAGCATAACAGCTTTATTATGTGGTATTTTAATAATAATTAATAAAAACCCTATTGTTTCAGTAATATTTCTAATAGGTTTATTTGCAAATATATCAGTATATTTAATATTAATAGGTCTTACATTTATAGGTTTATCTTATTTAATTGTTTATATTGGGGCAGTTTCAATATTATTTTTATTTATATTAATGTTAATAAATATAAGAACAAGTGAATTACAAAGTAATAATAGAAATAGTGTATCTTTAGGTTTATTTATTACAATCCTGGCAAATTTTACTATATTCCAAATACTACCTTATTACATGGCGATATTAAATAATTACAGTAGTAAATTAAATACTATACTATATTATTTACCTTGAAATAAATTTAGCGATATTTTAAATTATATTAATAAAAACATAGACATTACAAATGCGAATATTATGTTTGTATCAAGTAATAGTTGAGATAATAATATGGCTGAAACAGGGCATACAGCAACTATAGGGCATATATTATATACAAGTCACAATATGTGAATATTTATGGCTAGTTTTATATTATTATTAGCGATGACTGGTGCTATAATAATTACTATTAAAAACGAGAAGGCGATTCAGTAGTATTCCATATCCCTTTGGTTAGACGAAGTCTCAGCGAGCTAAGGAATCAGCAAGCTCCGACCCCTGCCAAGCAGCATTGCACAAAATTACTATCCTCCGGATTAGGCGATACTTCGTCTACGCCGACTTAATAAAAGATTAAGTATTTCATAGCAAGCTCTATTCCCTGACCCCCTACGGGGGTAGGGAATTAGAGCCTGCTGTAGACGAAGTCTCTCCCTATTTCTTCGAAATTAGAGCTTGCATATTTCAGAGCTCGCGCCCCCCCCTTCGGCGGGATCAGAAATCAGTACACTTCGTTAGGGAATAAGTAGTATTTCATAGCAGTATTTTTTCTGTGCTTCTGTGCGAAGCATACAGAAAAAAATTACTAAAATACTGCATATCCCTACGGGATCAGAAATCAGCGATGGACTTCGTTCTAGCGAAGCTAGCCCTAGTAAAAAATTCATCCGCTTTCGGTATTGCCTATTCCCTCCGAAGGATGGGATAAAAAAAAATATATTTTTTTTTATCCCGGAGGGAATAGGCAATACCCTCTAGCAAGCTAATAGCAGGAAACGGATAAAGAAAAATTAGTTCAATGGTAGAGCGATTGTTTTACACACAATAAGTTGAAGGTTCAAATCCTTCATTTTTCAGTATTAAGGGTTAGAGGAGCAGCAGAGCTTGCGCCACTAATCCGAGGGTGAGAGGAAGAAAGTTCCTCTCACTTAAGAGGAACGCCAGCTGAGCGAGTTGGCTGATTATACCCTATAAGATTCCTTAACTTAAACGGTAGAGTGCATTTTTGATAAGAATGATATCAGCGTTCGATTCGCTGAGGAATTAAAGAGAATTGGCCGAGTGGTTTAAGGCGGTAAGCTTGAGTCTTATTAGGTTATATTCTAGCCGCATCCGTTCAAATCGGATATTCTCTGAAGAGTGTAGTTTAATTGGCAAAATAGGAAGCTTCAACCTTCAAATTCTTGGTTCAAGTCCAAGTACTCTTGTTTTTTTACGGATTAGGGCCGGCTTGGGTAGGCACTTCGTTTGGGACGAAGACTAGTTATGTTCGAATCATAATAATCCGATGAATTTTAGAAGTATTAGAGATAAAAAAATAAATAAATTTGTGGGTTCGGTAAAAAAAAATAAAGTTCTTTATTTTTTTTATTGCGCCCACTACATATAAGCAAGCATCGTGCTAGCTAAA